CTGAAGAGGAGGGACTCGAACCCACGCATAAAGGAGTCAAAGTCCTTCGCCTTACCTACTTGGCTACTCTTCACGGCTCTACGGGACCCATTGTTAGTAGATTTAAATTTATATTTATTAATATTTATATCTATATTAATCAATACTTAATCAATACTTAATTAATACTTAGTTAATACTTAATTAATACTTTATTAACTATTTTTTTCTACGTACCAAAACTGAAATCGCCAATAATGATCAAATTAGACGTTTATAGCCAATTTCTAAGTTTCCCATCGCATTACATCAGATGAGGTCGAGTTGTGAGAATTAACTATCTTCTTGTGCGAGTATTTTTAAACTCTCTTATCCTGAGTTTACCTAGATATCTAAGGTATTAACAACTTAGAATCTATCTTTTTTTGAATAAACGAATGTTGTTGGTTTTACTTTAATTTTAGTTTATGTCTACTTTTTACTGCTAATTCGGCATTTAAACTAAATCGGAGGTTTGATATTTCTACAAAATCTACAAAATGGGCGCGCGACAGCAAGCGTAAGAAATATCGTAGATATTTCTTAGCTTAAAAAATATCTACGATATTTTTTAGAGCTGCCACTGCTTAACCTTTTGTAGATTTTGTAGGACGTAAAACCGCGAAGCTACAAAATGGGCGCGCGACAGCAAGCTGCCACTGCTTAACATTTTGTAGATATTTTTTTATAGCTGCTTTACTTTAATTTTAGTTTGTTGGGTACCTTAATATTTACGTTCATTAATATCTATATCAATTTAAATACTAAATAAAACGTAGTACTCATAACGTTTAAACAAGCAAATTATAAGGTTATCTTATAGTGGGTGGTATTAACTTAAGGAAGTAAATCGAAACTTACTAAAATTCCTGCAGTTAAAATTACATAAGCTAAACTTAATGGTAATAAGTTCTTCCATCCAACTCTCATTAAAGCATCATAACGCATACGAGGTAAAGCTGCACGAACGTGTACGAATAAGAAAATGAAAATTAGTGATTTAAGAGCAAACCAAATTGGTCCTGGTACCCAGTTGAATAATGCAATATCTAGAGGACTTAACCAACCTCCTAAGAATAAAATAGTACATAAACAACACATTACGATCATAGAGTTATATTCTGCTAAGAAGAAAAGAGCAAATCCCATAGAAGAATACTCAATAAAGTATCCAGCTACAATTTCAGATTCACCTTCAACTAAATCAAACGGAGCTCTATTGGTTTCAGCTAAACATGAAATAAAGAACATAATTAAACTAGGGAATAATGGTACAGCGAACCAAACGGATTTTTGAGCTAATACAATTTCAGTTAAGTTTAACGATCCTACACAAAGTAGTACGGTCATTAAAATTAATCCAATCGATACTTCATAAGAAACCATTTGTGCAGTTGCACGCATAGCTCCTAAGAATGCATATTTCGAGTTACTTGACCAACCACTAGTAATTACACCATAAATACCTAAAGAAGAAATAGCAAAAATGTATAATAACCCAACGTCAATATCTGCTAATACTGCACCTTCGTCAAAAGGAATTACTGCCCAGAATACCTGACTCAATAAAAAAGTAAGTACTGGAGCAAAGAAATAAATAGCTAAGTTTGCATCATTAGGTAATAAAGGTTCTTTAACTAGAAGTTTTAAACCATCACTTAAAGGTTGAAGAATTCCAAAGATACCTACTACGTTAGGACCTCTACGTCTTTGAATGGACGCCATGATCTTACGTTCTGCTAAAGTAAAATAGGCAATACCTACAAGTGCTGGAACGGTTAAAGCTAATAATTTTAATAAAATGAAAGAAATACTCATGTGAAAAAGTAATTTAAATTTGGCGAAGCGACAGCAAGCTGCCACGCCTAAAGTAAGTTTATTATAATATTAATTCTAGATTAAATAGAAATCTATATAATTATTTACTTTACACTCTAATCTTGTTATGCCGAAGGAGAGACTTGAACTCTCGACACATGGATTTTCAATCCATTGCTCTACCAACTGAGCTACCTCGGCATGGGTTTAATTTTTATGTCAAACTAACCTTAAATTAAATCCTTGCAGATACATTGTATCTGCAAGGTTTCAACGTCTTACAAAATTGCTTTAGCAATTTCAACCAAATTGCTAAAGCAATTTGGTTAGACGTAGAAATTGCTATAGCAATTTCAACAAAATGTTCAAGCGGTGGCAGTTCGCTATCGCGAACCATTTTGTTTGGACGTTAGACGTAGTTAAACCTTTCCAGTTATGGTATTGAATACTAATGTAGAAATATTTAAGCACCTCCCCACCAGTAAACCACTACAAAAAGGAATAACCATACAACGTCAACGAAGTGCCAGTATAATGCTGCAGCTTCAAATCCTAAGTGGTGACTCTTAGTGAAGTGATAGTTATATAAACGAATGGTACAAATTGCTAAAAAGGTAGTTCCTACAATTACGTGTAGTCCGTGACCTCCAGTTAGCATATAAAAAGTTGAACCATAAACACTATCAGAAATAGTAAACGGTGCTTCAACATACTCATAAGCTTGGAAGAAAGTAAATACTACAGCTAAAGCAATGGTCATATATAATCCATTTAAAGCTTGTTTACGTTCTCCTGCTAAAATCGCATGGTGAGCCCAGGTTACTGATGCTCCAGAAGATAATAAAATAAAAGTGTTTAAAAGAGGAACTTCCCAAGGACCAATAACTGAAATCCCTTTTGGTGGCCATACAGCTCCAATTTCAATAGTTGGTGCTAAACTTCCATGGAAGAAACTCCAGAAGAAAGCTACAAAGAACATTACTTCAGAAGTAATAAATAAGATTACTCCATAACGAATTCCTCTTTGTACTGCTTGAGTGTGGTGTCCTTCAAAAGTTGCTTCACGAATAATATCTCTCCACCAAACGTACATTGCATATAATACCATACTAAATCCTAAAGTAAGAGTGTATCCTCCTCCAATAAAACCGTGCATGTATTGAGTCATACCAATAGTGAAAATAAATACTGCAAAAGAAGCAAATAATGGCCAAGGTGATGGGTTAACTAAGTGGAATGGGTGATTACGCATAATATTTTAAATTTTAATTGCTTTATGTATTTTTACACTACAAATTTATCTACCAAATCTACAAAATGGTACGGCAACGCTACGTCTAACAAAATTGCTACAGCAATTTTGTTGAAACGGAACGTTTTGTACTTTTGTAGCTGCGCCGATATATCAATTTGGTATTCCGTAATGGGTACATATAGAAAAATGGTAAAAATTGTATTCTCTTGATTTTAGATTAAGAGAAGAATGAAATTAAGATGCGAAGCATAGGGTACGTCCTCGGATTTTAACTATGGTGCGTTAGGACAAACGTGCTATTAAACGCAGGTATTTCTATTTATTAGCCATTACTTTCTTGTATTTGATATAACCTGACTTTAGATTATATGAAAGCAGCAAATAGACTAAAAATGGAGTTCAGCGGACTTGAACCGCTACTAACAACGTGCAAGGCTGACGTGCTACCAATTACACCAGAACCCCATTACTATAGTAAAAAATATAAGTGTGAAACCGCTACAAAGTAGCTATTACAGCTAAAGCAAAAAGTGTTTAACCCTGCTTTGGTTAAGATATTAAAACCTAGCGTGAAAGTAATTACACGCTAAGTTTTATAATAGACAGGAGCAAAGCAATATGCAAGTCATAGCTATTTTTTAAAGCATTGCATCAAGATAACTATCTATTTAATTATTTACCCTTCTAATAACTTAGCAGAAACCCAGTTTTTGTAAGCATCTAAAGATACAGCTTCAATAGTGATAGGCATCATTCCATGAGAGAATCCACAAATTTCACTACACTGACCATAGAATACTCCTTCACGCTTAATGAAAATAGAAGTTTGGTTTAATCTTCCAGGTAATGCATCAGTTTTAACTCCTAAAGAAGGAATAGCCCACGAGTGAATTACATCAGACCCAGTAACTAAAACACGAATATGAGTATCTACAGGTAATACTACACGATTATCAGTTTCTAACAATCTATACTGTCCAGGTTCTAACTCATCGTCTGGAATCATATAAGATTCAAATTGAATTCCATTTGATTCGATACTACTTTCGTCAGTACTATAATCTGAATATTCGTATTGCCATAACCATTGAATTCCCATAACTTTTAAAGTAATTGCAGGATCTACTACTTCATCTAAGCTATATAATAATGCGAAGCTTGGTACAGCAATTAAAACTAAAATTAAACTAGGAGCAATAGTCCATCCAATTTCAATTTCAGTTCCGTGAATAATCTTTTCTGGTTGTGGGTTATTCTTTTCGTGGAATAAGACTAAAGCTCTAGTTAGCATCCAAAGTACGAAAATAGTAATAGCTACTAAGAAAAACATAATATCATGGTGAAGGTCAATCATACCTTCCATGATAGGACTTGCTGGATCTTGGAATCCTAATTGCCAGTTTTCTGGCGCATCAGCACGAGCGAATTTAAAAAACATAGGTACTGTCTTTAACTTATCAAATTTCTACTAGGAAACACTTTAGGAGTATTTACTATTAAACTGAAGTGATTTGAATTACGAAATAAACATTTCTAGGTTCAGTTATGTAAAAATGATATGTTTTAGTTATTAATATTCTTAAATTCCTCCGTAAAGTGCGACGCGTCAGCAAGCTGCCACGTCTTCATGTTAAGATCATTTTAAACAACTATTTTTACCCTTCCGAAGGTAAACCTAATCGGGGATTTAAATAGTCGCTTAAAAATGCTTTATTTTACCATTCCGAGATAGTATTGTTTCACGCATTAGCTATAGGGGATTATAAAGGCATTGTCAAGAGCAAAAGGAATCGAACCCATAATTACAATTTTGGAAATTGCCGTGATACCATTTCACCATGCTCTCGAAGGGTAATATGATTAAAAATATACCAAAATAAACTGCTTTTAACTAAAAACTACGTCTTACGTCCTACAAAATTGCTAAAGCAATTTTGTAGAAATTGCTATAGCAATTTCAACGTCTAACAAAATTGCCACGGCAATTTTGTTGAAATTGCCGTGGCAATTTCTACAAAATATCGTAGATATTTTGTAGGGCGTTAGACGTTGAAATGGTACATTTTGTAGCTTCGCTGGTATTGCTTAAAATTTACAACAAAATTGTATTGCCTAGAGGAAGGGCACTAAATACCCTTCTTCTAAGCATAATCTCTATACTACAGAATTTGAATTACTTAGTAAGTAAAACTGATTCTGGAGTTTCACGAACTGCTAAGTTCTCAGAGAATGAGTGATATGGTACTGGACTTGGAAGTAACCATTCAATAGTATAAGAAGTACGTGCAATTGCTTCTTCTTCAGTAGCCCAAGGGTTTGCTGGACATTTATTATCTCCAGTTAAAGTCTTGTACATTACATAGAAAAAGAATAAAGTACTTAATAATGAAATATAACTTCCGTAAGAAGCAATACTATTCCATCCTGCGTAAGCTGAAGGATAATCTGGAATACGACGAGGCATTCCTGCTAATCCTAAGAAGTGCATGGGGAAGAAAGTAATATTTACTCCTAAGAAGAATGACCAAAAGTGAATTTGTCCTAATAATTCAGGATATTGTAATCCACTGATCTTTCCAATCCAATAGTATAGTCCAGCGAAAATACCGAACACAGCACCCATTGATAATACGTAGTGGAAGTGTGCTACCACATAGTAAGTATCGTGTAATGCAATATCTAATCCAGAGTTAGATAAAATAATACCAGTTAATCCTCCAACAGTGAATAAGAAAATAAATCCTACTGCAAATAACATTGGAGTACGTAAATTAATAGTACCTCCCCATAGAGTTGCAATCCATGAGAAAATCTTAATTGAAGTTGGTACGGCAATAATCATAGTTGCACTAGTAAAGTAAGCTCGAGTATCTACATCAAGACCTACAGTGAACATGTGGTGTGCCCATACAATAAATCCTAAGATTCCAATAGAAGCCATAGCGTATACCATTCCAATGTAACCAAATACTGGTTTACGAGAGAAAGTAGCTACTACGTGACTGATGATACCAAATGCTGGTAGAATTAGTAGGGGTCAATGTAGTGAGCTTATGTTTAAACACTTAGCTAACCCCACTGCCCTCAGAACCGTACGTGATAGTTTCCCATCATACGGCTCGCCAACTTAAAGTTGGTGTAAACTCAATAAAACGTCTTACCAAATTGCTAAAGCAATTTGGTAGATAAATTTTTTAATTTATGTAAAACTCTTTTCCCGTATCGGGACATCTTAGCGTTTTCCCAAATCGATTGAAAACCTTAGTCTTAAATCTCAACTTATATTTTAAAGTTAGAGTGAGAGCACAAGAGTGAAGTAAATGGTACTTCACGGTTGCACCAATCCTTGTATAATTGTCTGCAAAAGAATAAAAATTCATGATTTCACGTGCAACGCTATTATAGTATTTTAGTATGTCCGCATGATCTAAATTTACCACTCTACCGAGAGCTGTCGGTTTGTAAACATTAAACTTATCACGTTTAATAAATTTATTTTTAAGTAATTTATCAAGTAATGATTTAATTGGAACATGGAATCTGACTCGGGGGGTTACCCGCACCTTAATACTTTTACCCCATCTAGGGTGTTTAACTGTCCTGATAGGTTTTTCCGTACGAGAAATAACATAAATGGTAGTTCCTAGGAATAAAATAGATTGCTTTTTCTTTTTAAAGTGTACAATACGAGTTTTAGATTCTTTAAGATTCATTTTTAGTTCCTCTGACAAGAAGATATTTACTCGTTCAAGAATTTCCGTTGCCTCTTTTCGAGAACCTGTGATTCCAATAACAAAACCGTCTGCGTATCTAGTATAGAATAAGCGACGAGCGAAGCTACAAAATGTTTCATTTTGTAGATAATCAGGATCAAAAGGGTCTTTGCTAGAGGTCTTTCGAAGTTTTTGAATTAGTTTCGATCTTTCAACTGGGTCAAAGGTTTTCTGAATGCGTCTTTGAAGATCTTTATACTCAGGATTTGTTCTACGACTAAAGTTACTAAATGTTAAGCGGTGGCAGCTTGCTGTCGCTCGCGTATTTTGTAGACTAAAGTTACTAAATGTTAAGCGGTGGCAGCTTGCTGTCGCTCGCGTATTTTGTAGACTCTTTCCTCCTGTGTAAGCAAACTCTTGCCTCAAATTCGCCATGAAAACATCTAGCTTGTGCAGGTAAATATTGCATAGTAGAGTGCTCAAGCGGCTACCTTGCGGTACACCCATTTTGCTCTCGCAAAAAACCTTAGGGGAAATATACCCAGATTCAAGTAAATTACGAATTAAGGCTACAGTTTTATCGCATTTTACCTTTTCTCTAATAATACTAAGAAGGACGGTGTGATAAACCGATGGGAAGCAATTTCCAATGTCCGATTCGATTACCCAAGATATTTTGTGGAACCATTTTCTAATGTCTTTAATGGCGGTATGACAGCCTCGCGCAGGTCGGAATCCATGAGAGTTTTCTAAGAAAATACTTTCATAAATTGGTGAAAGTACTAATTCTATAGCTTTTTGCACTACTTTATCTCTCAGAGAACCTATAGTTAAAGTTTTTGCGTGGGTAAACTTAAATTTACCAGCTTTAATTTGCATCGAAACTTGTCGAATCCATTTAAGACTGATTCCATCCAGGGTTTTGTTGGTAGATCCCTTTGTCATTTTCCCAGGGGCGCAGCTACAAAATGTACCATTTTGTACGTTACTTTTTACAAGTTCGTATGCTAGAATAAGAGTTTGTGAATCACCAATAATGTTTATGAGTCTCCTATTAACGAAACTAGGGTTTTTATTGAGTTCTCTATGCTTAGTAATAGTATCGCACGACATTGAAGAAGAGTCGCTAATGATAGAATTTTTGGCATAGAACCTTAAGCCTGCCTCCCTTCGATTTAAACTTAAATTAAAATTTAATTTATTTAAATCTAATATGGAGGTTCCGTACCCATAGCCCTTTCGAACCTTAGGGTATCGCATATTTCCGCATTCCTCGAAATGTGTTACCTTAGCGCACTGCATAACATTCACCGAAGTGAAAACCGGCGAAGATACAAAATGGTACGGCAACGCTACAAAACGGAACGTTTTGTACTTTTGTAGTCTTTATTAGAGTGACTAATGCTGGTTGCTAAAGACTTCCAATACATTCTGAATGAAAGCCACAGCATTGAAGTGCCCTTACCTGGGTGATAACGCACAACGTATAGTTTAGTACAGTCGTTATGTAACAGTTTTGTTAACCTACGCTTAGTAACCTTAGCTTGCCACAGCTTGTCGAACTTCCCAGGAGTTCTCACTGGACTTTCCTCTCCGCTTCTAACGTCACCCTTTCGAATGAAATTAGGGAAAGGTGCTTTAATACTCACAAGCAACTGAGCATGCATTCTTTGAACGCATCGATAAATTATTACTGCAAAAGCAATAACGGAATGCAGCGAAATGCCGCACAAATGTAAACTTCGGGATGTCCAAAAAACCAGAAAAGATGCTGGTATAAAATAGGATCTCCTCCACCTGCTGGATCGAAGAAACTAGTATTGAAGTTACGATCAGTTAATAACATAGTAATTGCACCTGCTAATACTGGTAAAGATAATAATAGTAGAATAGCAGTAATTAGTACAGCCCATACAAATAATGGTAATCTGTGCATCGTTAATCCAGGACCACGCATGTTTAAAATAGTGGTAATAAAGTTAATACTTCCTAGAATAGAAGAAATACCACTTACGTGTAAACTGAAAATTGCTAAATCAACTGCTCCACCAGAGTGGGCTGCAATTCCTGAAAGTGGGGGATATACAGTCCAACCAGTACCTGCTCCTGACTCAACTAAAGCTGAACTTACTAATAGTAATAAAGAAGGAGGTAATAACCAAAATGAAATGTTATTCATTCTAGGGAAACTCATATCTGCAGCACCAATTAGAATTGGTACAAACCAGTTACCAAACCCTCCCAGTAACGCAGGCATTACCATGAAGAAAATCATTAAAAATGCGTGTGCAGTAATAGCTACATTATATAACTGATAGTTTCCTGCAAATACCTGTGCTCCTGGTTGAGCAAGCTCCATACGAATTAGCATGGAGAAAGTAGTACCTAACATTCCAGAGAAAGCTGCGAAAATTAGATATAAAGTACCAATATCTTTGTGATTAGTACTGAAAAACCATCGCTTTGCAAAGTGTTCCATGCGCGAGTGGCCACGGGCTTAAACAAAAAATAAAAATAGCGCTAGAAAGAATCGAACTTTCTCCAATAGATTATGAGACTACCGTTCTACCATTGAACTATAGCGCCCAATTCATCAGAAAATGCTATTAGTAGTAATCAAAATAGAGGGTGTAATAATAAGGTAGTACCTATAGCATGCTATACCTTTCCCAAATATTTTAAATGGTTCCACCTAAACATGGTTCTTCTGTCGTTTATTTGGTAAATTAAGCATTGAATATGTTTCACAAGTAATTTACTTAATGGAGAAAAGGTTTGACTCTCTACTATTCTCTTTATTTCAACCCAAGTAAGAAAGTCTAGACGTTTTGAAGAAAATAACGGAAATTTATAAAAATAGTCAATTACTTTTTGATTGTTTGTTCTATTAAATGTTGCTAAAGCAAACTGGTAATCTATTCTATTGTCTATACATCTACTTCGTTCCTTTAAGTAGAGGTTCACCCTAAAATATCTTGCTAGTTTAGACATGATTGGAAACATACTGCGATTGAAATCGGGAAAAGAATTAAGGGTTTCCTTGTAAAAGTTTTGCTTAGCTTCCATACGAAAATTTAAAATGAATTTAACAGAATTTCCTTGTACCTGATTCACATAAAAATTGCCTGTTGAAGAGTCTACAACACCCGCCAACCAAGAATTACTTTCAATTTCAGAAAGATCTAAAATATTCCAACGCATATTTGCTTTAAATTCTGTAATTTTATTGAAAAACTCACTGTTTCTTGTGTTTTGGGCTGTCAACTGCAAATAGTTTACCAAAGTTATATAATCGACCAATTTAGGTGTACGGAAAAAACCACAGGTAAGCAGAACAATATACCATACTGTATTAATATCTTGAATTACCAAAAAAACTGACTTTGTATTTTTTTGAATAAAAATATCTAAGTGGTAACTACTGCGGGCTCCAGTAAGTATCTCTTTAATTTTTTCTGCAAGAGGGAGATCTTTTAACTTAAATCGAATAGTTAGTAGGAAGCTTTTTTGAGTATCTATCTTCCCATTTTTCGCAGGGACATAAATAGAACCATTTCCTTCAATCAAGCCAGCTAAATAGGGACCAAATCTTCCATTTAGTACAAGACGTGTTGCTGATTTGTGCAACGTTTTGTTTACTTTTTCTTTATTAGAATTACTACTAGTCATATGTTTCTATTTAATTAATTTGTATTGTTACCAAATCTTCCAAGTAATGCAAAAAGATATATTCTAGTCCCGTTAACCGTGAATATTCTTAATTTTCTTTGTAGAGGTGTGCTGGGGTCGTCTCTAGCTAATATTAAAGTTTACCTTTAGATTTACCCAAGCAAGGGTCTGTTTGTGGCCATAAACGTTTAATTTGACCGTTAAAAATGATTTTAACCATGGGGTGCGTACAAAAATAGTTAATTAAATATTAATAAATATTAACTAATATTGATAGAAATATTAATAAATATAAATAGTAAGGCACCCAATAAACTAAAAAGATATATTATAAGTTGCTAGTCCCTTTTAATTATATATACGCACCTTAGTATCGTTTTAAGCGACTGTTAGGCTAATTTCCACGGTAAATTTAAATAATAGCTAGAAATGATTACTACGAGATTCTAAATGATTGAGTCAAACCAAAGAGTAAGAAAGTATACAATATACTAAAACGTACAATAAACCTATACTTAATTATTTAAACTCTAATAACTTTTGAAACAAAATTAAAAAATTGATTAATAAATGCAGGAGCAAATGAATTTGCAAAGATAGGATATGCAATTTTTTCACGATCAAAAGTATTTGAATCTACAATTGCTACTACTGGAATATTTAATTTAAATGCTTCACGAATAGCGTGTTTATTTGCGTTTGCATTTAAAACTACAACTAACCCTAAGTTTAAATTCTCTAATGGATCGTGACCCATTGCTTGCGGTAGTTTATTGGCAAAAGCATTTTGATCTTTTGCTTTCCATAGAACTCTAGAAGGGTTTCTTCTACTTCGAATACTAAAGGAAGTACTTCTACGGAAGCTATTTGCTTTCAATAATTTAGTTCCAACAGTTAAATAATTAGTTGCTTCACCTACTGAGGGTTTACGGCAAACACTACTTTCCTTAGATGCTAATACAGAAAATTCTGAATAAGATTTTTTTAAGTTTTCAAGAGAGGTAATATTGATCGATTTCTCAGTAGTTAAAGGGTCTACAAACTGAGTAAATCTTTTAAATCGAGTTACTTTTTTCGATAGACCAACCCAGTTAGTTAACGTCCCTCCAAACCATTTTTCATTTACAAACGAGAAGTATTTTACCTTCTCAATATAAACTAAAGATTCCTTAAACTCTTTTAGAACAGGAATATTATAACTATTTGTATTAATAATTAAAATATGTTTTCCAATTTCTAAAGTTTGTTTAATTACTTTAGCAGCAATAATCATAGACTTAACAGTAGCACGTAAATCAATTATGTTAAATCGATTACGAGTCCCTAAAACGAAAGGTTCTACTTTACAATGTAAATTTGATTCGCTAATAATTGCTTTATTTTTAATTAAAGTTTTGTATACGTTCGGTTTCATTATTTTATATTTTTATATTTTTATAGTTTTATAGTTTTATAGTTTTATGCAGGTATCAACCGCTTACTGATAATATTTACTATTTATCCATTTGCTTTTAGCTTTCGCATAGCAGACGTTAAATTCTTTAAACCCCGAGTATTTCTTCTGAATTTTCTTTGAAGTTTAGAAGATAGCTTTTTTGCAGGTTGATTATTTTCGTAGCATTTTTTAATGTATTGATTTAAGTAATGCTTTAGATATAATTTGTGAGTTTTAGTCATGTTTTACTTATTATTTTTTATTTAATTTGTCTACAAATACCTACTTAACTACTTAATGTAACATTGAGTAGGTTTTAGGTTGCCCTAGGCCTTAGGTACCCCCTGCAAATCAATTAATTGTACCTATAGTAGAGTTATTTTTATAATATTTACTGGTTACTTCTTAACTTTAACCATAAAAATGGCGCTAGCTGCCACCAAGGGCGCTAGCTGCCGCTGCTTAGAAGCTTTGCTTCTTATACCGAAGGTGCTTTAAACCACTATACTTTTAACTATAAAGAAATAAATAGCATAAGACCCTCCTTCAATAGTGTCTTTTAAATATAAAGGATTAAACCTGGGGACTAAAAATAGGGACATTTAGTCCCCAGGTTTACTTTATAGTTTATACTCTTTCGACGCATTAGATAATAGGGAATTCTTTAGATTTGTATAAAAAGTTAAGAATTTCAGCATCTGCTTTTTTACCATTTACTGCAAGTGAACGAGCACTTAGATAAGTGCTAACTTGAGCTTTAATTAATTTTTTAGCAGTGATTCCGAATAAGAAATCTTGTGCTTTAGTTTTTAATGGTAAGATCGAAGGGTGGTTGGTTTTTGAATCTTTAACTGCTTTTGAAATTTCACTAACAGCGGTAGAAAAACTATCAGATACACAGGTAGTTGCTTCTGAAATAATCTCTTGTGCTTTTTCAGCTTGAGGTTTGCTTCCTTGAGCATTCTGTTCAGAACTTACCATTAAGCTTGAACGCACTTTACGAATACGACTGATAGAAGGTAAAAAGTGTTTTACTAAGTAAAAATAGATTACAAAGTAGAAAAAGGTTAACCAAAAGAATTGAGAAAGAAAACTTACTTTATCTAATTGAGGCATTTCTTCAAATAGTTTGGGTTAGCTTAAATGTTACAGGTAACTTTAAATAGTACAGTCCGATTAAAATATTATTAGAGTGGGTAAATTCCCCACCCTAATTTAGTATAAAATAATAGGTATTATACGTTAAGAATAAATTAATAATACGTATTATATGTTAAGAATAAATTAATAATTCTTATTGGTAGTTAAGAATAAATTAATCGCGAAGCTACTTAATGGTACATTAAGTAGATTCTTATTGGTAATTTAAATTAATTAATTAGTGTAAATCAATAGCATCTTTTAAGTAAATACAAGTTAAAATACAGAATACATAAGCTTGTAGAGAAGAAACTGCTAATTCTAATCCAGTAATAGCTACAATTACTACAAATGGAATTAATGATCCTACAGCTAACGCACCACCACTGGTTAACATGGTCCATGCAAACCCACTTAAAATTTTTAATAGTGCGTGTCCACTAATTAAGTTAACGAATAAACGTACACCTAAACTGATAGGTCTAGTACAGTAAGACATTACTTCAATTAAAACTAAAAGAGGTACTAATGCTAATGGAGTACCTTTTGGTAAGAAAAAAGAGAAGAAGTGTAATCCGTGGTTTTGGAATCCAATAATGGTAATTCCAACAAATAAAGAAAGTGCTAATCCAAAAGTTACTGCTACGTGACTAGTGGTAGTAAAGCTATAAGGAATCATACCTACTAAGTTACAAGCTAAAATTAGAATAAAAGTAGTAAAAATCCAAGTAAAGTATGGTTTACCTTTTTCTCCAATTTGTTCTCCTACTAAACTTACTACGAAATCATAAATAATTTCAACAATAGATTGCCATCTAGTTGGAACTAAGAATCCTCCGTTTAAAGTAACTGCTTGAAATAAAATTAAAATAATTCCAGTACAAAATAAGAAGTAAAGCGAAGAGTTAGTAAATGAAATATCAAAGTTTCCAAAGTATAAAGGAATGATACTTTTTACATTAAATTGTTCTAGTGGACTAGAGATTAAGAAGTTGTTAGCTACGTGAATGTTCATTTTTTTTAGTATAATATGCACGGGTTACCGCTTTTAATGTTATTAAAAATATAACGTGCATAACAAACGGTGATTGATCCGTTAGCAAAATAATTAAACACTGATAAATTTCAATGCTTTAATATAAGCTTATATAAAGCTAAAGTAAAATAAATTCGAGGAGCGAAAGCTACAAAAGTACAAAACGTTCCGTTTTGTAGCGTTGCCGTACCATTTTGTAGAGCATCCATACGTCTTACAAAACTACTTAACGGTACATTAATTGATGGAACCTAGTAACATTAAGTAGCTTCGCCATTGGTAGTTATTTTGTACCGGTTAGTAAATAGCTACACAATCTTTTAGTATGTTTAATGCATATGTTATACTAAATTAATAGAGTAATGTATTATTTACGTCGTGCTTTCTTAGCTCTACACCCATTATGTGGGATAGAAGATACTTCTTCAATTAGTAGAATCTTTAAACCCGTTTTAGCAATTGCCTTGACACATTGAGATCGCCCATATCCAGTACCTCTCGTCTTTACAATAACACGTTTATAACCCATTTTTAAAGCTAGTTTAGCCATTTGTTCACAGACTCTTTCTCCAGCATAAACGGTAGCTCTACGAGGGCCAGTTAATCCTAAGCATCCAGCAGAAAGAACGGATTTAACTTTACCAATTTTATTAGTTAAAGCAATAATGGTATTGTTTCTAGTTTTCTTTAAGTGAAGTACAGCATCTGCTTTTTTATAGCTGACTAAGTTCCAAATAGGTGAACGACCTGAGGTACTTACAGAAGATGCAATTTTTTTGCTCGAAGAAGATCTTCCATGGGATAATGCACTAAAATAGCCACTGCTTAAAGATATTCCAATACCAAGAGAAGACCTTACGTCTGTTTGTTTGAATTTATTAAGATAACCCCTGCTAAAAGATTTGCCAAGGAAGTCTAGTGAAATAGATTTTTTAATATTTTGGTTGTTCATTTTATTTTAATTTTCTTATTGGCAAACTAAGTTACAAAGCTACAACTATAACAACGTTTTATTTCTACGGCCTACGTCTTACGTCCTACAAAATTGCTAAAGCAATTTCAACCAAATTGCTAAAGCAATTTGGTTAGACGTAGAAATTGCTATAGCAATTTCAACAAAATGTTCCATTTTGTTTGGACGTTAGACGTAGAAATGGTACATTTTGTAGCGTTGCCGTAGTGAGTAGCTTTACAGAAATCCCTGCTACAGTAACCGTTAAATACCTATATATTTTTATAAATCAGGATGAAGGGACTCGAACCCCCGACTTTCTGCTCCCAAAGCAGACGCACTACCACTATACTACATCCTGGAATTAATACTAACTACATCCTAGAATTAATAGTGTTTGATAGTCAATATTAAAGTTTTGCTATTAATGCTATTAATTTAAATCGGACCCCTACGGGTGAAACTACAAAATATCTACGATATTTTGTAGTCCTACAAAATGGAACGGCAACGCTACAAAATGGTACATTTTGTAGTTTTGTAGAAATTGCTATAGCAATTTCAACCAAATTGCTAAAGCAATTTGGTTAGACGTAGTACGTGCTGCGCACTCGTATTCTGCAGGATTTGAACCTGCGACCAATAACTTAGAAGGTTATTGCTCTATCCATCTGAGCTAAGAATACTTCTTTTTATTTTAAATAATTAACTCGCTAAAATAAACAATTCGTAACTTAAGTATTTCAACCTAGCAAGCAATTGCGTGGTGCAATTAAGTCAAAGTGCTTGCTTAAGCTACGCGGTAGCTTAAGCAATTACCTCAAATAATCGATTGCAGTGTCGTTTTATATTCGTATCTTGTAATATTGATTTAGATTACCAAATAGCTTTTTTAATTCCAGGTAAAACCCCTGCAGAAGCTAACTCTCTAAATTTAATTCGTGAAAGTTTACAAAAACGATATACCGAACGGCTACGACCAGTGATAACACATTTGTTTCTAATTTTACTTTGCTCCCCGTTTAACTTTGAAAGTTTATAAAAGTGTTTAATTCGAATTTTAGGTTTGACACTTTGAGTTAAGAACAAGGTTTTTTCAGATAGTCTCTTAATTTCACATTTATTTGCTAAAGCACGTTTAGTTTTATCTAGTTTTATAGCATATTTCATTATAATAAATTTTTATTTAATTAAAGGTTTGCGTAACTCAAAAGGAACACGTTTTTCACGTGCATAACGTGGGTATAAAGTAGGTGCTGCAGTAAATAAATCAATAGATTGAGATTTAGAAATAGCTTGAATAAATACATTTACACTTGGTTTCTGAATATTACGTAACTTTTTAGCCATTCTTGGTACTAAATAAACCATTTCTTTTCCTACACGTAGACCATTACTCATTGATTTTGCTTTTTCTTCTTGAGTTTTAGTGATAGGTAAAGAAACTTTAATCTTAGTTTTAAGTTTACTACCAAATAAAGTAGCGGTTTTAACGGGTAAATCATGCTTTAATAAGTTAAGCATTCTATCACGTTTATTAACTAAAACATTGGTGTTTTTTTTAGTATAAGTCTTACTTTTATTTGTATTTTGAGGTAATGCACCATCCTTTCCATTTAAAGGTAACGTCTTAGTTTTATAGTTTTTTCTATATTTGGTACGGATTAACCCTAAGGCAAATCTTGCACCACGTAAGCTTGAAGTACCTTTAGGTTGGTGATCTATATTAGAAATCAACTTTTTAATATAGTTACGTAGTTTTAAATCTTTGTTAATAAGTTCTGCGTAGTCGTAGCTGCTTACCCAACTAGATTTAGGATTTCGGATACCAACTGATAAACGATTTGAGATTGGAGTAATTTTGTGTCCCATTTAGATATATTTTAATTTTAGTGATTTTATAGTGCATACTTAAGCACCGGTAATGTTAATATGTTTATTAAATTTAAAACTTAGATTAATTAAATTTAAAACTTAGATTAATTTAATTTAAAACTTAATTAAATTTAAAATTTAATTTATTAAATTTAAAACTTAAATTTAATTAATTTATTAAATTTAATTTATTTAATTTTAAACTTAAATTTTCTAGCGGTATTAGCATTCGTTTTAGTGCGTTGACCTCTACAAGGAAGACCTGCAGTATGTCGAAAACCTCTGTAGCTTGAAATTCTTACTAGACGTTGAATATTCTCTCGTTTTTTACGTCGCACTGAGTGTCGAATATCATAACTATTTAAAATTCCAGTAAGAACGTGAATTTGATAAGCATTTAAAGAAGATAAGTTCATAGAACTTGCCACACCTAATTTGTCACAAATTTCAATTGCTTTTTTTGGACCGATACCTAAAAACTTTTGTAGGGAAGCTTTTAATGGTTTCTTATCGTCACAAGGAGTTTGAAGAATATATTTCATTTGAATGAGTTTTTGATAGTAATAGACCTACTAAATTTGCAGTAGCAGCATTAGTGGTTTCGTCGGTTTACAGTTTCTATTTCTACGGCCTACGGGTGAAACTACAAAATATCTACGATATTTTGTAGTCCTACAAAATTGCTATGGCAATTTCTACGTCTAACCAAATTGCTAAAGCAATTTGGTTGAAATTGCTAAAGCAATTTTGTAAGACGTAGAACAACAAAATGGTACATTTTGTTAGCTTCGCTGGTACCATTTCAACGTCTAACAAAATTGCCATAGCAATTTTGTTGAAATTGCTTTAGCAATTTCTACAAAATATCTACGATATTTTGTAGGGCGTTAGACGTAGCGTTGCCGTAATCTACATTTAATAGCAAGTTAAAGTTAAGGACCATTCGGTTTATCTTCTTAGTGTCTGCAGTAAAATAAAACTGAATCTTACTGCAGACCTTATGCGTTATGATTTAAGTAAACTTACAAATTCAATAGAAATTGATCCACGTACTCTATAGTAAATTACAAGTAAAGCAAGACCAATAGCAGCTTCTGCTGCTGCAACCGTTAGTACAAATAAAGCAAATACTTCTCCAACAATATCTTCTGAAGTTGCAGAAAACATTAAAAAATTTAAATTAACTGCAAGTAATAGAAGCTCAATAGACATTAATAATAAAATAACACTTTTTCTATTTAAATAAATACCGGTTAAACCAATTAGAAAAAGAATTGATGAAAAAGTTAAACTTTGAATTTGCATTTAAAAATAATTGTAAAAACGAAACTGTTAGAAAAATGTATAAAGTTATGCCTATTAACTTATTAACTAAAATTCCCACATAACTTATTAACTAAAATACCCACATTGCACATAACCAGATTAGAGCTAGACGAAGGTCAAAATTAACTCCAATTTGACTAAATGCAACTAGTAGTACAATACCTCCTAGCATAATTACTGCATAGTGGTACACAAAACCTGATTGAATACGACTTAACTTAACAATTAAAGTAGCAACAGTTTTAGAAATTCCTAATGGTCCAATTAGTTCAAGAATTCCTTTATCAATTGCTTTAAAAGTGGTGTGATATCCTAATTTTAAAGCAGGGTAACCAATTACATCATTATACACTTTATCCACTAACCAACGTTTGTTTAAGAAAATATATAATAAACGTCCATTAGTACTAGTTTTTAGAATATTACTAATTCCAGGACTCGTGTAGTTAATAATTAATGCTAAAATCGCACCTAAGAAAATAGAAACTAAAGGTAACATTTTACTAGCTTGAGGAATATACTCTGATTCTAGTAAGTTGGTATTTTGAGGTAGAGTAAATAATGCGTTATTCCAGAAGTTGGTACCTAGACCAATGAAAGCATCTTTGAAAGTGTAACCTACAAAAATACTACCAAATGCTAAAATTACTAAAGGAATAGACATTAATAAACTTGCTTCTTCTACAACTTTAATAGCACTCTTGTGAGCTTGAGTTGGAGTTAAGAAAGTTAAAATTAATAATCTGAAACTATAATACGAAGTAAATGCAACACATAAAGATCCTAAAAGATAAGCAAAGTTTCCAGCAATAGTATATTTAGCATAAGCTACTTCTAAAATTACATCTTTAGAATAGAAACCCGTTAAGAAAGGAATTCCTGCTAGAGAAAGAGACCCAATAAACATCATTGAATAAGTGAAAGGAATTGCTTTTGCTACACCTCCCATCTTAAGCATATTTTGCTCATCTGCTAATGCGTGAATTACAGAACCTGCTCCTAAGAATAATAATGCTTTGAAGAAAGCGTGATTCATTAAGTGGAATACTCCTACAGAATAGTTTGATAATCCACAAGCAAAAATCATATATCCTAATTGGCTACAAGTTGAGTATGCAATTACTCGTTTTAAATCATTTTGAACTACTCCAGTGGTTGCTGCAAAGAAACAAGTCATTGCACCACCAAAAGTTACTACTACTAATGCCGTTGGTGCATATTCGAAAACTGGAGAACATCTGGAAATTAAGAAAACTCCAGCAGTTACCATAGTTGCTGCGTGAATTAAAGCAGATACAGGAGTTGGTCCTTCCATCGCATCTGGTAGCCAAGTGTGTAGCCCTAACTGTGCAGATTTACCTACTGCTCCAATAAATAGTAAGATACAAATAGCATCTAGAGCATCTACTTCCATATTTAATAGAATCATAGTTGGTCTAGAAGCTTCCATTAAAGTTGGAGTAGAAGCAAATACAGTTAAGTAATCGGTAGTTTTATAGAAATAGAAAATTCCAAAGATTCCTAAAGCTAATCCTACATCCCCTACACGGTTTACCATCATTGCTTTAATAGCTGCTTTGTTTGCTTGTAAACGAGTAAACCAAAAGTTAATTAAAAGATAAGAAGCTAAACCTACTCCTTCCCAACCAAAGAATAATTGAACAAAGTTATCTGCAGTTACTAACATTAACATAAAAAAAGTAAATACAGATAAATAAGACATGAATCTTGGAATGTGTGGATCTCCTGCCATATAGCTAATTGAATATAAATGAACTAAAGTACTTACTGAAGTTACTACAATTAACATTACAACAGTTAAAGTATCAAACATAAATCCCCAACTAGCATCAAATAGTTCGGTTTCAAACCAAGGTGCTAATTTAATATAACAAGGACTTGCACATAAAGCTACTTCATAGAAAGCTACACAAGAAAGTACAAATGCAGTAAAAGTACAAGAAGTAGTTAATAGAGCTGCACCTCTAAAACCTAGGAAACGACCGAAGGTTAAGGTTAGCAGACTACCCATTAAAGGTAAAAATACTAAACATAAATACATTGGTATTTTATGATATTCCACTTATTAAGTTTTACCCGCAGATAATTATCAAGTAATAGTGGAGTTGTTATTACAATTTAAATATAAACTAAAGCAGCGAAGCTATAAAACTACTTAATGGTTCGCAGCGTCGAACGTAAGAAATATCTACAAAATGTTAAGCAGTGGCAGCTCTAAAAAATATCGTAGATATTTTTTAAGCTAAGAAATATCGTAGATATTTCTTACGCTTGCTGTCGCGCGCCCATTTTGTAGATATTTTTTAGAACTGCCACCAAGGGCGCTAGCTGCCGCTGCTTAGAAGCAAAGCTTCTTATACCGAAGGTGCTTGAACATTAAGTAGCGTTGCCGTTACATTTCAACCAAATTGCTTTAGCAATTTGGTTAGACGTAGATTTATAAAATTAAACTTTAGCTAAATAATTTAGTGCACACGGCAAGCATAACATTAAAAAGGGTATGAAGTTTTAATGAATATGGGTAACTCTGTGTAGATTCCAGTAGCAAAAAGAAAAACGATTATTTTTAAACTACGTCTAACCAAATTGCTAAAGCAATTTGGTTGAAGTAATTGCAATAGCAATTTTGTTAGACGTAGCGTTGCCGTTCCATTTCAACGTCTAACGGCGAAGCTACAAAATGTACCATTTTGTAGCCTACAAAATATCGTAGATATTTTGTAGAAATTGCCATAGCAATTTCAACAAAATTGCTATGGCAATTTTGTTAGACGTTGAAATTGCTTTAGCAATTTCTACAAAATATCGTAGATATTTTGTAGGGCGTTAGACGTAGCTTCTCCGGTTTAATTTCGTAGAATATTCAATTAAGGTGAAACGAAACTTAAAGAAGGCACCATTCGGTATAAGAAGCTTTGCTTCTTCTTAAAGCTACTAACTAAATTATGCTAATAAACTTAAAGCAAGTTTGTGTACGAAAGTTAATAATAAACTTGGGTAAGCCGCAAATAAACATAAGAAAAGGGTAGTTACAGATAATAGATAAGCATTAAATGCTGGAACACCTTCAAAACTAAATACTTTACTTACTTTGTTAGGAGTAGATTCAAACGCAAGAATCTTAATTAATCGAATATAGTAAATACAAGAGAATACAGTGGCCAATGCACCAACCCAAGCAGCAATATAGAAACTCGAATTAAATGCCGCAGATAAAATGTAATACTTAGCAAAGAATCCCGCTAAAGGAGGAATACCTGCAAAAGAGAATAAATTTACAATTAAAGTAAATGCCAATACTGGGTGTGATTGGAATAAAATAGAGAAATCTGAAATATACTTAATTCTTTGTAAAGAGAATAAGAAATCTCTATTTAAAGTTACTAAAAGAATAGCAAAAATTTGTACAGTCATCACTACGTAAATTACTAAATTTACTAAAGTTGCAGAGAAACCTTCCATGTTTGCACAACCTACACCTACTAACATATAACCTACATTTGCAATAGAACTATAAGCTAATAAACGTTTAACTTTCTTCTGACTTAATGCTCCAAAAGAACCTACTAAAATTGAAATAATACTCGATAAAATAATAATAGATCCACAAAATGGAACTGGTAAACTTCCTAATTGAGTATCTGGCATAGTTTCAATGAATAAACGACTAAATACTCCGAACAATGCAATCTTTGGAGTAATTGCAAAGAAAGCAGTTACAGAACTAGGTGCTCCTTCATAAACATCTGGTGCCCAACTATGGAAAGGTGCTGCTGCTACTTTGAATAAGAAACTTACAATAATAAATACAAATCCAAGTAAAACTGCAGTAGAGTCTAAGCTTCCTACAGTGGTAGTTAATAAAGCTCCTGAAGCAAATAAAGAAGATAATTCAGTGAAAATAATAGTTCCAGTAAATCCGTAGATTAAACCACAACCTAGTAAATAAATACCGGTTGAAACAGCACCTAGGATGAAATATTTTAATCCTGATTCTACAGAGAATTCTGAGTTTCTTCTTAAAGCAGCAATTACAAAGAAACTTAAACTTTGAAGTTCTAATGCAAGATATAAACTTAAAAGACTATTTGAAGAAATTAAGCATAGCATTCCTACTAAGGAAAGTAAGATTAAAATAATATATTCAAAGTTGTTAATCTTTTTAATATATTCTAAAGTAATACCAATTGCACTCATTGAACTTACAAGTAAGAATACTTTCATGAATAAAGTATAATCATCTACAATAAATGAGTTATAAAAACCTAAACCTGATTGAATTGGGTTATTTAGAAGTAATGCTACAGTAAAAGCTAAACTTAATAAACCAAAGCAGTGACTAGGGTAACTTAATAAAGGAACACTAGGGAAGCTTAAAGATTGAGTTCGCCATTTCAATGAGGGGGTAAAAAGTACACAATAAACTAAAATTAAAGTAAAACCAATGCTTAAATTAATTTCAGGAATAACCATTAAAAGGTCAGTTTGGTAAGTCCAGTGACTAGTCATTTATATTTAATTATTACAAAAATAGGATTATAGACGTCTTACCAAATTGCTTAGGCAATTTGGTAGAACGGAGTTACAAGATAGCGACTACTGCTTAGATAACAACTATGCTTAATGTCTGCAGTTAACTCTATAACCTAAAATTTGATTAAAAGTTTTAGCGATTTCAACATATTATATAAACGTTAAGGGCAGCAACCCTACAGTTATGCGCATATAGCAAACGCAATATATATTTTTTGCGAGGATTAAAACCTTATTTATTAGAGACACCAAGGGCGACGTTAGACGTAGCTTCGCCGTACCGTTTATATGCTTAGTGGAAACCTTTTGTAACTTCTACAAGATAGCTATCTTATAAATTAGTTAGTTTAGTCGGTACCTATAACAATCTGCTTTAAACTAGTTTATGCGATCAAATTTAAACCTACGTTTTAGGTACTACCCTACTTGAATATTGATTGTAATAGTGCAAGTAAACTATGGCTATAACATATTAAATGGCTAGTACCTAATTTAATGGCTAAATACATAAATGGCGATATACTTATTTAATAGCTTAGTGGAAACCTAATCGAAACCATATTAAACTAAGGTTATACTTAAATATTAGATTAGTAGTTCCTATAACAATCTATCTTCAACTAATTTATGCGATAAAAGTGTAGTTAAATAGTGGAATTTAAGCACCTAAGGTTTAAAAAGTAAGTACTATCTTACTTGAATATCGATTTAAATAGTGTGCGCAATACTTCAATAAAACTAGAATTAAACTCAGTGAGCAGCAGTTAAATCCCAGGCACCTATGGTTTAAATATAATATTGCTATAATTTAAATAAAGTATTGCTATAATTTTAATCTAGTATTACTAGAATTTTAATAGAGTATTGTTATAGTTTTAATAAAGTAGTACGTAATATATACTATAATTTTAATAAAGTAGTACTATAATTTTAATAAAGTACTATAATTTTAATAAAGTAGTACTATAATTATAATAAAGTAGTACTCTAATTTTAATGTAATATTACGTATCTACTCGAGAATTTAATTACAAATTTAACCCAAGCAAGGACTATGCTGCGCATTAGTTTGGTCTAAAATTTTAAAGCTTTTGGTACAGCTTACCAAATGGAACATTTGGTAGGAGTAGTTAAGATATTGCAGTATCCTGTGCTACGCATTCTTAGTTGCTTTTCTTGATACTTTAGACAGCAATTAAGATAAGTATATAAGATAACTATTTTAAATAATTATCTTGAGTATTACCATCAAAACCGCGAGTTAGGCTGTCACCTATGCTTCGCTTTTGTAGTTTATTATAAATATACTTTAAACCAACAAGTGTTTATAATTACGTCCTTCGGCCTACGTCTAACGTCCAAACAAAATGGAACATTTTGTTGAAATTGCTATAGCAATTTCAACAAAATGGTACATTTTGTAGCTTCGCCGTTGAATAAGTAATTTTCAACTTAAGGCACTCCGGAAGTTACATATCTTATTTGTACCAAATTGCTAAAGCAATTTGGTAAAACGTAATTCCTTGCAAATACAATAAGTAGCTTAGAATAAGCTTCAGGTTTGTCATTAATACGATATGCTGCATTAAACATTTAAATGCTTATGTGATAGAGGTTTAGCTGTCATTTTTAATGTCAGCAAAAGTAAGAAACTCAACTGTAAAAGCTGCAAAAGGTAAAAAAAAATTAACTACTGCAGAACGTAGAAAAATCATTCAAGAAAAAATCAGTCAATACCATCTAAAAGTTTCTGTAGATGAAATTGGTAAAGTATTAAGCGTAGGAGATGGTATTGCTCGTGTTAACGGACTAAGTAAAGTGCAAGCTGGAGAAATGCTTGACTTCCCGGGAAACATTAAAGGGATGGCATTAAACTTAGAAAAAGATAACGTTGGAGTAGTATTATTCGGAAGTGATAGTGCAATTAAAGAAGGAGATACTGTAAAAAGAACTGGTCAAATTCTTGTAACTCCAGTAGGATTAGGAACTTTAGGACGTGTTTTAGATGGTTTAGGAAACCCTATTGATGGAAAAGGACCGTTAAAAGACGTAACTTACAAACGTGTAGAAGTTAAAGCTCCAGGTATTATTGCCCGTAAATCCGTTCACGAACCAATGCAAACTGGTATTAAAGCAGTGGATAGCTTAGTACCAATTGGAAGAGGTCAACGTGAATTAATTATTGGAGACCGTCAAACCGGTAAAACTGCTATTGCAATTGATGCAATTATTAACCAAAAAAGTGCTAATGATGCTGCAAAATCAGAAAGTGATAAATTATTCTGTGTTTACGTAGCCGTAGGACAAAAACGTTCTACTGTAACTCAATTAGTTAAAACTTTAGAACGTTCAGGAGCTCTAGAATATACTATTATTGTAGCAGCAACTGCATCTGATCCTGCACCATTACAATTTATTGCACCATATACTGGTTGTGCAATGGGAGAGTACATGCGTGATAACGGATTACACGCTCTAATTATTTATGACGATTTAAGTAAACAAGCAGTAGCTTATCGTCAAATGAGCTTACTTCTAAGAAGACCTCCAGGACGTGAAGCTTATCCAGGAGATATTTTCTATGCCCACTCTAGATTACTAGAACGTGCTGCGAAATTAAGTGATGCAATGAAAGCAGGATCTTTAACTGCACTTCCTGTTATTGAAACTATGGCAGGTGATGTATCAGCTTATATTCCAACTAACGTAATTTCTATTACTGATGGACAAATTTTCTTAGAAACTGAATTATTCTATAAAGGTATTCGTCCAGCAATTAACGTAGGTCTTTCTGTTAGTCGTGTAGGATCTGCAGCTCAAATTAAAGCGATGAAACAAGTAGCAGGTACTCTAAAACTAGAACTTGCTCAATATCGTGAAGTTGCTGCTTTTGCACAATTTGGAGGAGATTTAGATAGTGCTACTCAATATACTCTAAATAGAGGTGCACGTTTAACTCAAATTCTAAAACAACCACAATTCTCACCTTTAACCGTTGAATTCCAAGCAGCACTATTATTCGGTGCAACTAAAGGTTACTTAGATCGTGTAGACTTAAGTAAAGTTGAAGAGTTTGAAAAATTAACTGCTGAATTAGTATCTCCATCTACTTTAGAAAGTATTCTAAAAGAGAAATACATTACTCCTGCGATTGAAACTGAATTAAAAGCATTATTCGAAGAAATTGTAACTCGCTTATCTTAGTTTTTAAATAAACTTATCTTAGTTTGTTTTAAATAAACTTATTAAGCGGTGGCAGCTTGCTGGCGCGCGCTAGTTTTAAATAAAAAGATACGTAGCAAGCACCATTCGGTATAAGAAGCAAAGCTTCTTCTTGATGCTTCAAAGATGTAATGGTAGCGAAAGTTTAAACTTTCGCTACCATTACTTAGTATTTATTGGTTTACCGTATTTAAAAAATTAAGGACAGATGACCGAGAGGCTTAAGGTGTTCCTTTGCTAAAGGAGAGTGCAGTTAATCCTGCACCAAGGGTTCGAATCCCTTTCTGTCCGAAAATTAAACTTGCGAAAGTAGCTTAATCGGTAAAGCGTTGCATTGCCATTGCGAAGATTGAGGATTCGAGTTCCTTCTTTCGCTAAAATTATCTAATAGGTTAGAAAGTAATTATCTGATAAGTTAAAAAGTAATTATCTAAATAGACCAAAAGACATTTAACTGCACTTTTAATCCCATAAACTAGTATAAAGTAGATTGTACTAGGAGCTAAACAAATTTAAGGTAGATTGTTCTAAGTTTTCCATTACTAAAAGTGCTATTAAAGGGTAAAATTAAATGTATTAGAGAGATACAAGACAAAGTTTTACTTTAATATACTACAAAATATCAAACCTCTGTTTTAGTTTAAATGCCGAATTAGAAGTAAAAAGTAGACTTAAACTAAAACCAATAATTACTCGTTTATTCAAAAAAAGATAGATTCTAAGTGGTTAATTTCTTAGATATCTAGGTAAACTCAGGATAAGAGAGTTTAAAAATACTCGCACAAGAAGATAGTTAATTCCCACAACTCGACCTCATCTGATGTAATGCGATGGGAAACTTAGAAATTGGCTATAAACGTCTAATTTGATCATTATTGGCGATTTCAATTTTAAGCGCGGATAAAAAATAGTTAATTAAGTAATAATAATAAATATAAACAAATATTGATATAGATATTAATAAATATAAATAATAAGGTACGCAATAAACTAAAAAAGATATATTCTAGTAGTTAATCTTATTTAATTCACCTATAAACGAACGCTAGGACCTTTTCTGGCCACTATTGGACCCCCTCGAGGGCAATCCGATGGGAAACTTAAAAATTGGCTATAGTCGTTTAATTGGATCGTTTTTGGCGATTTAGATATCTAGAAGAATAAGATACTGGGGTGTAAAAAGCATGGTAGGTGAAGCTTACCATTTAATGTAGATTGTTATAGGAGTTAGCAAATTTAATGTAGATTGTTATAGGAGCTAACAAGTATAGCATAGATTGTTATAGGACTAGTTAAATGTAAATTGTTCTAGGACTAGTTGAAATGGTAAGTAAAGAGACATAACGCAAAACTCATTCTAAATGAACATTGAAGCAGCAAAATTAATTGGTGCAGGAATTGCAACCATTGGAGTATTAGGATCTGGTATTGGAATTGGATTCTTATTTGGATCTTTCTTCAACGCAGTAGCTCGTAACCCTTCTGTAAACAAACAATTATTCCCATCTGTAATTTTAGGATCAGCTTTAACTGAAGCAATTGCATTATTTGCATTAATGATTGCTTTAGTATTAAAGTTCTCTTAAGAATTATCCATTATGGGTTTAAAGATAATAAAGCAATGGCAGACTGCTACAAAATTAAACCTTAAGTGGTTTGCCCTTGCTTTATATTACTACTATTTTATTATTACTATTAAAGACCCTGAGGTATAAGAAGCATTGCTTCTAAGCAGCGGCAGCTAGCGCCCTTGGTGGCTGCTTGCTGTCGCGAGCGCTTTTTTTGAGGATGTAGCTTAGTAGGTAAAGCGTTCGCCTGTCACGCGAAAGATCGCGAGTTCAACCCTCGTCTTCCTCGATTTAATACGTACTTTCTATGTAAACGTGTAGCACAAAAAACTACCACTGACATTTACTATAAATATAAAATAAATTTTGAACCTATGATTCTTTTTATTATATTTTAATAAGTATTTATTATATATAAAATTATTATATTTTTATAAGTATTTAATTATATATAAATTTATTATATTTTTATAAGTATTTAATTATATATAAAATTATTATATTTTTATAAGTATTTAATTATATATAAAATTATTATATTTTTATAAGTATTTAATTATATATTTGCATATTTACCTTTGGTTAACAAACAAATTTAATTATGGCTATTGAAGCAATTATTAAACCTAAACAAGTAAAAAACTTTACCTTAAATTTAGGACCTCAACACCCTTCAGCTCACGGAGTGTTAAGACTTGTTCTAGAATTAAATGGTGAAGTAATTGAACGTGCAGATCCCCACATTGGTCTTCTTCACAGAGGATGTGAAAAACTAATTGAGTATAAAACTTTTGTACAAGCACTTCCTTACTTTGATCGTTTAGATTATGTTTCTATGATGGCACAAGAGCACTCTTATTGTTTAGCAATTGAAAAATTAGTAGATTGTGAGTTACCTTTAAGAGCACAATATATTCGTGTGTTATTTTCTGAGATTACTCGTATTTTAAACCACTTATTAGCTTTATCTTGTCACGCATTAGATGTAGGGGCTTTAACTCCTTTCTTATGGGCATTCGAAGAAAGAGAAAAACTACTTGAATTCTACGAACGTGCTTCTGGAGCTCGTATGCACGCAGCATATTTTAGACCAGGAGGTGTAGCACAAGATCTTCCAGCAGGATTGTGTGATGATATTCACCAATTTGCAAAACAATTCGCTAGTCGTTTAGATGAAATTGAAGAAATGCTAACTAATAATCGAATTTGGAAGCAAAGATTAGTTGATATTGGAACTGTAACTGCTAAAGAAGCTTTAGATTGGGGATTTAGTGGAGTTTTAGTAAGAGGTTCTGGAATTCCTTGGGATTTACGTACTGCTCAACCTTATGAAGTGTACGATCGTATGAAATTCTCAGTACCTGTAGGAATTAGAGGAGATTGTTATGATCGTTACTTAATTCGTGTAGAAGAAATGCGTCAAAGTTTACAAATTATTATGCAAGCATTAAACCAAATGCCTAATGGTTGTGTTAAAGTGGATGATAAGAAATTAACTCCTCCTAGTCGTTCTCAATTAAAACAATCTATGGAAAGTTTAATTCACCACTTTAAATTATATACTGAAGGATTTAATGTTCCAGCTTCAGAAACCTATGCTGCAGTTGAAGCTCCTAAAGGTGAGTTTGGTGTTTTCTTAGTAAGTAATGGAACTAATAAACCTTACCGTTGTAAAATTAGAGCACCTGACTATAATAGTTTACAGGGATTAGACTTTATGGCACGTAAACACTTATTAGCAGATGTAGTAACTATTATTGGAACTTTAGATGTAGTGTTCGGATCTATTGATAGATAATGCTTTTTCACGACGGCTATAAAAATATCTACGTCTAACGTCCAAACAAACAACAAAATGGTACATTTTGTTAGCTTCGCTGGTTCCATCAAAAAACGGAACGTTTCAACGTCTAACAAAATTGCCATAGCAATTTTGTTGAAATTGCTATGGCAATTTCTACAAAATATCGTAGATATTTTGTAGGACGTAAGACGTAGTTTTGTAGGCTACAAAATGGTACATTTTGTAGCTTCGCCGTTAGACGTTGAAATTACTATAGCAATTTCTACAAAATGTTCAAGCGGTGGCAGTTCGCTATCGCGAACCATTTTGTAGGCTACAAAATGGTACATTTTGTAGCTTCGCCGTTAGACGTTGAAATGGGCGCGCGACCCCTAGATCAAATAAGTTTTTGTAATAATATACGGTGAAGCAAATTAAACAATTAAATAATCAAATACTATGTTAAGACCAAAAAATGTAAAATTTAAAAAACACCATAGACGTAGCCTTACTAGAGTGAGTAACAATAATACTTATCTATCTTTCGGGCAATATGGTTTAAAAGCTTTAGAAGGAGGTGCAATCACAGAAAAAACTATTGAAACTTCACGTCGTACTATTACTAGAACTTTTAAACGTCGCGGTAAGGTATGGATTAGAATTGTGCCAGATCTTCCTGTTACTGCGAAACCATCTGAAGCTCGTTTAGGAAAAGGAGTAGGATCTATTAGTCACTGGACTTCTGTTGTAAAAAAAGGAGAAATCTTATTCGAATTTTCTGGAGTTCCACGTAATATAGCAGAAGAAGCTGCTATTGCAGTTACTAAAAAACTAAACATTAAAGCTTGCTTTGTATGTTAAATAATTTTGAAGCAGGAGGCAGATACTATGATGCCACTGCTTGTCTATATTGGAAAGTTGGCAGAGTTGGTCGATTGTAATAGTTTTGAAAACTATCGGTAGTTTAAACTACCCAGGGGTTCGAATCCCCTACTTTCCTTACACTATGAAAAACTATAATTTGATTATAATAAATAAATAGTCAGATGCTTGCATGGCAACACACTTCCTCAATAGCTCAGTGGTAGAGCAATTGGCTGTTAACCAATAGGTCGTAGGTTCAAACCCTGCTTGGGGAGTACCCTATTATTAGTGCAAAAACAATAAATAACTCATGGTTGGTTCACTTGGCGGAATCGGTAGACGCGACAGATTTAAAATTTGTTCTCTTTTAAGAGGTGCGAGTTCAAGTCTCGCAGTGAATAAATATAAAAAACTACTTAATTGATTAAACCCCTTAGGCAACGACCGAAGGTAAGGGTTAGCTATAAATTAAATTAATTAAGTTCTACCAAAGGGAACGGCAACGCTACTTAATGTATCATTAAGTACTTTGGTAGAAGAAGCTGAGGTATAAAATTTTAAGTGTATACAATAAAACTTTTTACGTCATACCAAATCTACGTCTAACAAAATTGCTATTGCAATTTCTACAAAAACGGAACGGCAACGCTACGTCTAACAAAATTGCTACAGCAATTTTGTAAGACGTAGTTTTGTAGGACGTAAGACGTACTTTTGTAGTTTTGTAGGACGTTACACGTAGTTAATTAGTTTGTTCTTTTATATATAATTGAATACTATTTTTATTAGTGTAAGATTTCTCGACGATATATATATAATTGAATACTATTTTTATTAGTGTAAGATTTCTCGACGATATATATATATTTGAATTCTATTTTTATTGGTGCAGTTAAAACTCCACTTTTTAAAACTTTAAATGGGTGAATACGATTTATCGTAGTTTATTTGGCACCCTTTTAGCTTCGCCCGTTTTAATCTACAAATTTAGCTATTTTGTAAGATATTACGAGGTTTTTCTTTTACTTTTTACCAAAAAGCAAAATAATGTCAGATTATTTAAATATTTTTGTATATCTATGTTTTAGTTCAGTTTTGTCGTTACTAATTAGTAGTTTAGCTTTCGTAACTGCAGTACGTAAACCAGACCCTGAAAAACTATCTGCATACGAATGTGGGTTTGATCCTTTTGATTCAGCACGTACTCAATTTGATATTCACTTCTATTTAGTGGCTATTTTATTTATTATTTTTGATTTAGAAATTACTTTCTTATTCCCATGGTGTATCACTTTAGGACAAATTGGTATGGAAGGATTTTTTGTAATGATGGTTTTCTTAATTATTTTAACTATTGGTTTCATTTATGAATGGTTAAAAACTGCTCTTGAGTTCTCTGATGCAAATACTTCTAACATGTCATAGACTCTAGGCATATAGTTATAAACCATTAAGCAGTGGCAGCAAACAGCTACAAAATAGTTATTTCTACCTTGGTAGGACGTAAAACTACGTCTAACGCCCTACAAAATATCTACGATATTTTGTAGAAATTGCCATAGCAATTTCTACGTCTAACCAAATTGCTTTAGCAATTTGGTTGAAATTGCTAAAGCAATTTTGTAAGACGTTGAAATGTACCGTTTTTTGATGGAACGGCTACGTAGTAGCAAACCACTGTTTTAGTCGTTTGCCATTTTATTTATCAGTTTAAATATTAGTAGGTATCTTTAGGTTCATAAAGCTTAAAGATACCTCTATTTTTAATTAATACTAATAGCATTTTTAAGTATTCTAGCGCTATAATTCAATGGCAGAATGTTAGATTCATATTCTAAATGTGAAAGTTCGATTCTTTCTAGCGCTACAAAAAATACATAGGGCCAATAAACTTTATAAATGTATCGATACGATCAATATAAAGAGCATAAAAACGATTTATAAGATAGCTATCTTATAGGAGCTACTTAATGTACCATTAAGTACTTTTAGGAAAACTATCTTCGTTTTTTTATAAAATATATACTAAACGTGAAAAATAATCAATTAAATTATACAGTTTATCAAAAAGGTAGTGCTGAAGCTGCCAACATTATTCGTAACATGGTTCTCTACAATAAGAGGTTTAAAGTAGGGGCTACTACCAATAAGCAATTTGAAATTTACAACATGGAAAAAAGCCATAGATGCTTCATGCAAAGCAATTACTTTGCTGTGGGGGAAAACTCAAACTGTTTCGAAGATTTCGAGGTTAGAGTAATACACAACAAAACGTTTAGGCAGATCATGGCAGGAGAGGTCGCTATCTTCGGTGACTCGTGCAAGAAGGGAGATACCCGCTATAGCGTATCGTCAATGCTTGACAACCCAAAGGTTCAAGTAGTTAAACAAGAAAAAGTCTTGTATGTTGGTCAGCTAAATCAGTTCTCCGCGGAACAACCTGCGATGTATCTGCTTTTAGTATTCTGGAACTCCAGTAACGATGACGTTTCATTCATCAACAGTCAAGGTGATGGGCTTCAGATTCCGTCCAAACAATTATATATGGTATTTACGGGTTTATACAAGCTTCTTCAAAAGCTCAGAAATCCTTCGAAAGGCCGAGTTAAGACGATAGATAACCCAAATCTCTATATGATTGGAGGTTACCGCCCTATGGCAGCGAGTAATATAAAGCTTGGGGTGTATAGCGCGAATCGAACGATATACCGTAAGCTTTCAGGTACTCAACTGAAAGATGCCTATAGTCTACTGGGTTTGTTTGAACGTTACATCCGGGCGTTAGCTGTTACTGTTTGCGCAAGGGTAGTTCCAGGATTATTGAGCTTGCACCTCAACAACAGCAGCTATATAGCTGCACAGGTATCAGATGATAAAGACGTGATAGACGCATCACCCGCATCTAAGACGCTATCAATGAAAGAGTGTTCCAAAGTTCTGGAGACGCTCGACTTAGCTGGTTCTGAAGATGTTAAAGCCTCAGTAAGAGAGGTGCAAAAGCAAAATACAATAAACCCACTAAACTCCTTATGGGTTGCATTGAGTATCCTTGGTATGGGTACTAGCTTAAGTAGAGGCTACTACTCAGCACTACATACGGACAACGCGAGTCCGAGTAGGCTAGAGTTAATTATATTCTCATCAGCAAAAAACTGTCCCTACGCTAACGGATTCTTCGTTGATGGTATTAACGCGCTCTTCTACTGCCCACCAAGCTCGACGTCAGTAATTGGTGTTGCGGCTTTCCTGCCACACTCGACTACTGCGCCTAGTTTTTACGATGAACATAAAAATAATGCGGAGTCCAACAAAACCTTATGCGAGCTTTCGGCAAACGGTAAGCTAGTAGATAACGAGTTCTACGGCTTAGGAGTGTTTATGATGCCAGTGCTCAAATTAGACCCTCATACTCGAGCCTTGGAGTATGCTGCGTATTGCTACGCAGTAAAAGAAGGGTTACTCTCCAGGATCGATGCAATGGGCGTAAACACGTATAACAAGGTTGTAGGAGGTTTGCTTAAAACTATCCCTTACTTTAGGGATCACTCGCTAGCTAACTTTAAGAATCCTCTAGCGTGTCTTAAAGAATCGCTAGAAGATTTAAGCGTAAACGGCAAACCTGTCGACGAGTTAGAAAAAGGGTTCCGCGAGTCGGTTAACACCTTGGATGATCCTACAGCCTACCTTCATTTAGCCGTAGGATTAACCCCTAGAAATAGGTGGTTAAGCGAATCGAAACTCTTTGATAAATCTCAAGAGTCTCTAGTCGAATTCCACCTTAGTAGGAATACTCAAACTGCTAATTTGACTAAGGGTGAATGGTTAAGACACCTAGAAGCTAGAAAAATAACTTCTGGAGGTAAAGTATCTAAACCTACAAATTGGAAGGAAAGAGATCTCCAAATACTTGCTGCCCAGAATACCTCAGCATTGTTTTCTAGGGTAGGAGTTCCCGTTACGTGCAGCTTAGTGGTGTCTAAGGTTAAAGGAATTTTCATTCTTAGCATCCCCCTACCTAAAAACAGGAGAGCTGCATGTTTCCACCAGTTATTTAGTTTGAGGGAAGCGGTTAGGTTCCTATTAGCAGAGTGTAATCTGTTGGATAGATGGAGCATACACTCCTTACCAATGGAGGAATACGAAGACCTCTCAATACTACTTTCCGATGCGAAAAAAGTATTGAAAACCAGGTTAAAGACTCGATTTAACCTGCAAAAAACGGAAAAGACTCCGGGAATTCTTTGTATGGAAAAGGTTCTTGGAGATCATTTCCAAGATTTGGGTATTTCTACAAAAGTTTCTCCCGAAACTTATGGAAAGGACCTAACGTTTGGTTCTCTATCACCCCAACCTTTAGTTGTAGCTGCTTGGCGAAAAAAACCAGTAACTAGAGTAGTAAAAACTTATGGGCATAGAAACCATCAGTGGAAGGATGCAAAGGAACATATTGCTGAAAGCAAGATGTTCTTACCAAAACCTAAAACTTCTGCTAACTAATAAACTACGTCCTACCAAATCTACAAAATGGTACGGCAACGCTACAAAACGGAACGTTTTGTACTTTTGTAGATTTGGTAGGACGTAGTTGGTCTTTAAGCTTTTTTGATTTACGACGTAGCAGCTAGCACCCTTAGCCAATAGCAGTGCTACTTTTCGAGCACTTACATTTTAATCCGATGGTTTAAAGGGGGTAGCTAACCAGCGAGGCTACAAAATTAACCAGCGAGGCTACGTCTAACGTCCAAACGTCTAACAAAATTGCTATAGCAATTCGTAGTTTTGTTGAAATTGCTAAAGCAATTAGGTAGGGCGTAAGACGTGGTTTCTACAAAATGGTTCGCGATAGCGAACTGCCACCGCTTGAACATTTTGTAAAACGTAGTTTCACCCGTTAGACGTAAAACGTAGAGCTTAGTAAATGTTAAACTACACCTTTAATATTCTCTTACTTTAAAGTTTACTGTTCTTTTAACCATGGAGAGTTAAAATTAAAGTATCTGAAGTTTTGAGATAATTGAGTAGGTTCTTTAATTACACGTTTCTCATTATGATCATATCGTACTTCGCTATAACCAGTTAATGGGAAATCTTTACGTAATGGGTGACCTTCAAATCCATAATCAGTTAAGATACGACGTAAATCTGGGTGTCCAGAAATAAATACTCCTAATAGATCCCACACTTCTCTTTCATACCAACCTGCCGCTGAGAAGGTAGGGGTAACAGAAGGAATTGGAGTGGTCTCATCTACACAAGTTTTTACACAAATACGAGAATTATAACTTACACTTAAAAAGTTATAAACGATTTCAAATCTCAGTTCTCTAGATGGGTAATCTACCCCACAAACATCTACTAAAACTTTGTATTGAGTATTCACATTGTATTTTAAAAACTTACAAAGTGCTACTAATTTATCTGGAGTAGTATAAAGTACTACTGAATCTCTTCTTGATACACAAAACTTAATTAAGTTAGGTACCGTCTTTAAGATATATGAAGCTAAACGATTTTTTACTTCCACTTTAACAATTAATAATCTATGGTATTAAAAGTATATAACTTAGGCATACCAAGCACTACAAACTACAAAAATATTCTTTTATAGCAATCCTGTAGATCTTACCATGCTTTTAATACGCGACTATTTACGTTTCTACGTCTAACCAAATTGCTTTAGCAATTTCTACAAAATGTTCAAGCGGTGGCAGTTCGCTATCGCGAACCATTTTGTAGGCTACAAAATGGTACATTTTGTAGCTTCGCCGTAAGACGTAGCTTCGCTGGTGTCCTTCCGTTTGAGAGTTTGGTTAGATACTTTAATAACCAATCTTCATAAAGACTTTAATCAGCAATCTTCATAAAGAAAAAATGATGCGAATAGAAAACTATTCATGAATAGGATATACTGTTTAATTTGTAGCTTTTGCCATACAAATAGTTTAATGTGAAACCTTCATATCATTTTTTATTAGCCCTATGTAGAGACACCAAGGGCATAACTAGGGCCAATTAGAGATCGTCGGGTAAAAAATCAAGACCGCTATATAGCAAAGTTATTAAAGCCTACGGGCGAAGCTACGGCTAACAAAATTGCTTTAGCAATTTCAACAAAATGGAACATTTTGTTTAAACGTTGAAATTGCTAAAGCAATTTTGTTAGACGTTGAAAGGTTCAAGCGGTGGCAGTTCGCTATCGCGAACCATTTTGTAGGACGTAAGACGTACTTTTGTAGCTTACTCCGCGTAAAGCGTAGTTTTGTAACTTAAACCGAGGTGGCTACTAAAGACATTGTGGGCAGCAGGTCTATAGACCTGCTGCTAACCCAATCAAAATCAAAAAAATGCTAATGAAAACTCAACTCACTTTTATTTTTACTGAAATCCGTTATCGTTTATTTTTTATTCTTTTCTCCTTTTCTTTATGTTTCTTAGTAAGTTACGTCTATTATAGACAAGAATTTTTATATTTTATTGGAAAACCTTTATTTTTATTAGAAATACTACAAAATTCAGCATTAAGTAGTTCCGTACGTGCACAACCAATTTATAATGACATAGCTAGTAAAGGCTATTTTAGCGATTTTGCAATAAATTCGGGAGTAGCTTATTCAGCACATCATTTAAGTGGTACTTTTACCTCTACGAATGTAACAGAAGCTTTTAATGCAGAGTTGTTATTATCTTTAGTTTTTGCTATCTGGATAAATTTTCCTTTTGTATTAGCAAATATTTACTTATTTTTTAAACCTAGTTTTTACAAAAAACAAAGTAAACTTTCTAATTTATTTATAAATATTCTTTTTGGAACTTACTTTTTATCTTGTTATTTAATTTATAAACATGTACTTCCATTGTTCTTAAGTTATTTTTTAAACTTTTCTTTTGAAACCAATCTAATTACGTTAGAAGCTAAAGTTTTTAGTTATGTAAAATTAGTTTCTTTTGTAGTATTTTGGTGTGTTTTATTCAATCTTTTGGTTGTTGTAGGGTTTTTTCTACAAAAATTAAAATGGTTTAATTGTGCAAGTTGGGCTAATAGAAGAAGTTTATTCTTTTTAATTTCTCTTTTCTTTGCACTTGTTTTTTATACAGATATTTATACTTTACTATTATTCTTCCTTATGACTTTCTGTATTTTTGAGTTTTTGATTTTGGTAGGTTATTATTTTAAAAACGAATAACTTACTTACCAAATCTATTAATTTTTTAATTAATTTTTTAATTAATTAACAATAATATTTTACAGAATATTTAAAGCAGTGGCAGCTTGCTGACGCGCGCCATTTTTACAAGTAAAATGGAGGGGTCGTTTTTAGCGTTTTTTCAGGCCAGTACTGGGTATATTTTTCAGTGAACGTGAAAAAAAATCGTTAAATTTATTCAATCCCTGTCACTGCTGACTAGTGTAAAAACTAATTTAAGAATTAGCAATAAAAATTGATCGCAAGAATTAAAAACTCATTAATAACAGCTATATTTTACCATTTTATCGATTTATTGTGAAAAAGTAAATATTCTGTAATTAAGGTATAAATTTATATAGGTTTTTTTGCACAAAAAAACCGTAAAGACACGCACACGAGTTGATATAGCTATTTTTTTACATCTTCACGAGTAATCTAACGTGAAATGCTAAAATAGTTGCTCTAAACGTTCCAGGGGTGCGTTAAATAACAAAAATAAATAAATAAAAAATGAATAATGATTTATTAAATCAGAAATACCAGTGCTTAGAGGTCGATTTTGTATGGACTGCAGATTACACCGAATTCTCAGTAGTGAGAGGCAATAAAAATAGAAAAGAGTCTGTATATTTATTAACCATAATGGATTTATCAACCAGACAAATTGTAGCCCAGGATGTTAGATATGCAAAAGGTGGAAATCCTTTAACTTCTGCAGATTTAATTAAAACCTTACATCAGGCAATGGACGCAAAACAGCCTCCTAAAATCTTCCACAGTGATGGAGGTGGGCAGTTCACATGTAGTGAATTTAAACAATTTTTGCAAGAAAATAATATTCAGCAGAGTGTTGGAAATTTTAAAAAATTAAAACACGCCAACCAAGCACACGAAAGCTTTCACAACACTTTAAAGACTATGTGTGCAAATCTTTTTACTGGTAAAGTGGAAGCTACCGGCAGTGAGCTAACAGCACGTTTAACCCAACTAGTTAAAGATGAAAATAGCGATTTACAAACAACAAAATGTACCATTTTGTTAGCTTCGCTGATTGAAAAAACTAAGAAGAAGAGTCCTAGAACGTTTCCAGCACTACGTCAATTTAAAGATGACCCTAAAGGGTTGTTTAATTTATTTCACGTAATCCTGCAGGAATATAACAATAGAGCTCACAGCTATTCTAACTTAGCACCAGTAGAGGCAGAAGCAGCGTTAGTTCAGTACACGCAGAATGAAACTATACCAAAAGGGCGCAGCGTCAGCAAGCTGCCACTGCTTATTATTGTTAACTAAAACTGAAAATATTGAAGCAGCTAATTTAAAAGAGCACGTTATGAGTGCATATGCGGGTAATTGGGTTCAATTTTTCATCGATTGGGATCAAAAAATGAAACAACGTACGGAGGAACAAACACAAGAGTTGCAAGAAACAATTCTTGCCGCAAGTAGATTCACAGTTGATTCACTACAGCAAGAGAATGAACGGTTGAGAGCTGATTTACAATACTTATTAGAGAGAGAGCGTAAAAGAGAATTAGCAGAAAAGTTAAAACAAGAACGTGCACTGTTGAGAAAGTCTAGAAAAAGGGCGCAGCGTCAGCAAGCTGCCACTGCTTCATATAGCAAAGTCTCCGTAAGACGTACTTTTGTAGCTTCGCGGCTATAGCAATTTCTACGTTGATATTTTTGGTTTGCTGCCGCTGCTTATATTATCTAAGTTTTTAATGCCAGTCAAATAAATATTTGAATACTTTTTATTATAGCTGTATACAAGCACCATTAGATATAAGAAGTTCTCATAGTGGATCAAATTATGTTGTAACAATTAAACGAAATCTTTATGTCTACTCCAAAAAAATTATTGTACGGTCTTTTAGCTTTCATTACTTTAAGTTCTAAAGGTATTTTAATCTATAACGAAGAAACTATTGTTGCTTTAACTTTCTTTGTTTTTGTAAGAATTGCTTTCCACTTTGTTGAAACTCCATTAGCAGAAGCTTTAGATTCCCGTAGTGAGTTTATTCAAAAAGAATTAGCTACTTTATTATCTTCTGTGCAAAAATCATACAAAGAAATGATCAGCGATTTAAACAATATTGCAACTATTTCTAGTGTAGTGGATTACAGTTTAAGTACTGCTTCAACTAACTTAGCACCATTAAAACTTGCAGATAAACTAAAAGCTCAACAAGAGTTTAAAGTAGTTTTAACTTCAATGTTAGATGAGTTTGCCATTAATCGTGCAAAAATGCAATTATCTGCTCAAAAGAATAAAGCAGAAAGATTACGTACTCAAGTAACTAAAGGTATTAAATTAGTAAATAATAAAGCACCCACTAAGAAAAAATAAGGTTCAACGGCACCTTCGGTATAAGAAGCAAAGCTTCTTCTTGAAGCTACTTAATGGTAAGTTTTGTAGTTAAGTAGACTTGTGAAACTACCACATCTTAGCGTAAGAGATAGCATGGTAAGCTTTGCTTACCATGTTTTATTTATATTTTAAACTTTAAGATATCTACATGCCCTCGTCGTCTAGGGGTCAGGACATCGCCCTTTCACGGCGAAAACGTGAGTTCAAATCTCATCGAGGGCAATAGTAAAGCATAGTGTTTTATATTTATTTTTATATTTATAGGTGGGTGTGGTGGAATTGGTAGACACGATGGTTTTAGGCACCATTGGAGCAATCTGTGCGGGTTCAAGTCCTGCCACCCATATTTATTAATATTTATATCTATATTTATTAATATTTATTAATATTTATATCTATATTTATTAATATTTATTAATATTTATATCTATATTTATTAATATTTATTAATATTTATATTTATTTATATTTATTTATATCTATTAATATTTATATTTATTTATATTTATTTATATCTATTAATATTTATATTTATTTATATTTATTAATATAATAATAGGGGCTTGTAGCTCAATGGCAGAGCATATAGCTTTTAACTATCTGGATGAAGGTTCGAGTCCTTTCAAGCCCAAAACTTAACCCCACTTTAACGTTTACTTTATAGTGGTTTTATTTATTTATTTGTATTTCAATAGAAAAGGTTATTAAATTGGCGAAAGTATAAAACAAAAGACCTTCGCCATCTCTTTTAAGGTTTTAATAAATAAGACGTGGCAGCTTGCTGTCGCTTCGCCTAAATTTATTTATAAACCCAATTAATTTTGGTATTTAAATTGTTAAATAACTTATTTAAATATGCACACGTACTAAATATAACTGGAATGATCTATAAAGATCGAGAGGCACGATCTTCGGCTTTATCGATTCCAGGTTTATCGATTCCAGGAGAAAAGTCTTCAAAAAGATTAAGTATCTTAAAGCAACCTGCTTTATCTGTATTAAACGATCACTTAATTGCTTACCCAACTCCAAGTAACTTAAACTATTTCTGGGGATTTGGTTCTCTAGCAGGAATTTGTTTATTAATTCAAATTTTAAGTGGAATTTTCTTAGCAATGCACTACGCTGCACACGTTGACTTAGCTTTCATGTCAGTAGAGCACATTATGCGTGATATTGAAGGAGGATGGTTTATTCGTTATTTACACGCAAACGGAGCAAGTATGTTCTTTATTGTAGTTTACGTACACATGTTCAGAGGATTATACTACGGAAGTTATGCAAGTCCACGTGAAGTTGTATGGTTAGTAGGAGTTGTAATTTTACTTCTTATGATTCTAACTGCATTTATGGGTTACGTATTACCTTGGGGACAAATGAGTTTATGGGGTAAAAATTATAATGCCTGTGCCCTAAATGGAAAATATTAAGTAAATTCAAAGAATGAAATTAGATATTCAAAAATTATTAGAGTCTCTTGACCAAGAAACTGTTAGTGTTTTAACAGGTTTAATCTTGGGAGACGCAAGTTGTGAGTCCCGATCTCTGGGTACTGCTAGATTTCAATTTAAACAAGAAAGTTCTAATGTTGAATACCTTATGAAGATTCACAAATTTTTAGCTAAAAAGAAGATAGTTAACCCTTCAAAACCAAAGTTAAGAACTAGGGTCGTAAAAAATAGCAAAGTACGTTTTTATTACAGACTTAACACGTTTACTCGGAAGTCTCTTTTTGTTTTTTATAAAGGGTTTTATATCAGAATTTTAAACAGCGGTAGAAAGCAGCATGTAAAGATCATTCCCGAAAACATTATTGAAGTTTTAGATTTAAAATGTTTGGCAACATGGTTTATGGGAGACGGTAGTGTTGGAGGTAGTCATGGACTAAAACTAGCAACAAATTCATTTTATAAAACAGATGTTATTAGATTATCTGAAGCTCTAAATACTAGACACGGGTTTAACACAACTGTACAACGAGATGGGAAACAATATATTATTTATTTTCCATCTAGAGATGTACCTGAAGTACAAGCTAAAATTAAAGATCTTATGGTATCTTCTATGCATTACAAATTGCGTATTAAAGTCTAGAACTCTAAGAAAATAATGCTATAAGTATTCGACGGAAGAAATGATAATTAAATCTACAAGACTAAAGCTACTACGTAGCCGCTCCATCAAAAAATGGTACATTTCAACGTCTTACGGGACGTAGTTCCATTAAGTAGTTTTGTAGTCTTCTTTTACTTAAATTTTTCATAGTCTTATTTTACTTAAATTTTTCATAGTCTTATTTATATATCTAATATTAATTTACACAAAGAAATTAGAGTTAATTGAATAAGGCGATACCTTTGAAAACGGTCAAAGAGATGCTCTAATCTCCAGACCGTCGGCTATGTGTATAGTCGCTACAGACTGGAACAAAGGTAGGTGCCTGAAATGGTGCTTAATGTACAGTCGGACCCTGAGACATTAAAAATAATGTTAATGTCAACCAAGGCTCTGTGTAATCCCTTTTTTGGTCATAAGAGTACAGGCAAATAAGATTTAGAGAATAATGAATTCTTGTTTGTATGGGGTGTTGCGTTGATGGTAATAAATGCAACACACGGCAACTGTAATTACCAGTTTAGCAAGTGCAGTTCCTGTAGTAGGAGATCACATTGTAACCTTCTTATGGGGAGGATTTAGTGTTGATAACGCAACCTTAAACCGTTTCTTTAGTTTACACTATCTAATGCCTTTCATTATTGCAGGAGCATCAATTGTACACATTGCAGCACTTCACCAATATGGGTCAAACAACCCATTAGGAGTAAATGCATCTGTAGATAAAGTAAGTTTCTATCCCTACTTCTACGTTAAAGATTTAGTTGGATGGGTTTCATTTGCTATTTTCTTCTCTGTTTTTGTATTCTTTTACCCTAACACTTTAGGACACCCGGATAACTATATTCCAGCAAATGCAATGTCTACCCCTGCACACATTGTGCCAGAGTGGTACTTATTATTATTCTACGCAATTCTACGTTCTGTACCTAATAAATTAGGAGGTGTAGCTTTAATGCTTGGAGTATTTGTTGCTTTAGCAATTCTACCATTCATTAACACTAGTCCTGTGAGAAGTTCTAACTTTAGACCATTAATGAAGAAATTCTATTGGTTATTCGTAGCAGATTGTTACATTCTTGTATGGATTGGTGCTTGTGAAGTAGCAACTCCATTCGTAGAAATTGGACAATTAGCAACTTTAGTATTCTTTGCTTACTTATTAGTAATTATTCCAGCTTTAGGTAAGTTTGAAACTCTATTATTAACTCGTAAATTAAATAAACCGTGGAAACCTGCATTTGTTAGCAACCTACCACTTATTAGAGGTTAGTAATGCGAGTTTTCTTAAGTTAACGTACTCACTTAAAGATGTTTAATTCCTACGTCCTACGTCTAACCAAATTGCTTTAGCAATTTGGTTGAAATTGCTATAGCAATTTTGTAGGGCGTAGGGCGTAGTGGTTACTGCTTAAAGTTGCTGTTGCAAGATCTAAAATAGTAGATCGTTAGCGTTTAATAAAATTGAATGCTATCGATCTACTAATGGCGGTGTAGCCAAGTTGGTAAGGCGTGAAATTGCAAATTTCACATCCTCAGTTCGAGTCTGAGCATCGCCTTAAATAAATAAACGGTAGCAGCTAGCTGACGCTCGCCAGTATACCCTTTAATAGATTATTATATACTGATGCGCAGCATAGGGTACTGCCTCAAAATCTGCACCTAAGAAGGCTACACAATAGTTTATTTTGTAGCGCGAAGCTACGTCCTACGTCTAACCAAATTGCTTTAGCAATTTGGTTGAAATTGCTATAGCAATTTCTACAAAATGTTCAAGCGGTGGCAGTTCGCTATCGCGAACCATTTTGTAGGACGTAGAAATGCACCATTTTGTAGTTTAGTTAGGTGCTTCAATTTAAAATAAAGAATAAATTATGGTAACTAAAAATCAATTGTTGCGTAAGAGCACTAAGAGAGTAAAAAAAGTAAAGAAGAATAAAGTACCAGCTTTAGCTAATCATGGTCCTTTTAGAAGAGGTACTTGTGTTCGTGTCTTTACTAGAACTCCTAAAAAGCCAAACTCTGCTTTACGTAAAGTAGCAAAAGTAAGATTAAGTAATAAAACGACGGTAATTGTAGCTATTCCTGGTGAAGGACACAACTTAAAAGAACACGCTATTATTTTATTTCGTGGAGGTCGTGTAAGAGATTTACCTGGAGTAAAGTATAAAGCAGTTCGTGGTGTACTTGATCTGGCAGGGGTTCAAAAACGTAAAACTGCACGTTCTAAATACGGTCGCCGTAGAGATGATGTGTAACTAAATAAACTTCAATATAATAAAATAAGTATAATAAATATGAAAAAAAACCAAAGTAACAATGCGAGAAGTGAAGGTATAGCTAAATCTAATCGTACTCTCCATGCAAAGTTAGTAAGCAAGATGATTTTAAAAGGTAAGAAGTCTAAGAGTCAAAACATTTTTATTAAAATGTTACAACTTTTACAACTAAATCAAAATATAAAATAACGTGTAATTAGATTTTAGCTATTTCTACGTAACTTCAGTTAAATTCAATTTGCTCTAGGTGGTAATAAAAGTAATAAATTTTTACTTAATCACCTATGCTCTAATAGTTTTTTAAACACTAAGACGGCAAAACAAATACCCGAACAATAAATAAGATTAGCCTAACGGGGTGGTGTAGACTCTTATTTAATAAATTCGAAGACTACTTAATAGTATATTTTGTAGCTATCTTTTTAACGCAGATACTTACGGTCGCTGCGTTATCTGAATAGGTATTATATCTATTCAAAATATACTGCTATAATTTTTTATAGTATTAATAATCAGACGTGGCAGCTCTAAAAAATATCGTAGATATTTTTTAAGCTAAGAAATATCTACGATATTTCTTACGCTTGCTGACGCGTCGCCATTTAAAAATAAAGTATAACTATTTGGTTTCAATAGCGCAAATACTTTAGAGGTGAAGATAACACATGCTAGTTGAGCGCGTATCGTGCAGCGAACGGGTGAGTACAATTCAGGAATGCTACCCCTAAGACCTAAGAAATTTGGGATAAAAAGAGAAAGACTCGCTTAGGGATGTGCCTGAAGAATATTAGGTAGTTGGTATGGGTAATAGCCTACCAAGCCCAAGATGTTTAACCATTCTGAGAGGAAGAGTGGTCACATAGGAACTGAGACAAGGTCCTACTGGAATTTATCTGGCAGCAGTGGCTAAATTTAGGCAATGATCGAAAGATTGACCTAGTTACACCTCGTGGGTGAAGAAGAAGTTGGGAAGCAAAGGAGACTTCTGAAGGTTGATTGACCGTAAAACCCTTTTCATTTATCTAGAAACAGACACGGGTAAATGGAATAAGTTCTGAGTAATATCTGTGCCAGCACTCGCGGTTATACAGGAAGAGCGAAAGTATTGCAACATGATTGGTGCGTAAAGGGGTAGTAGGCTGTTCGTTAAGTGTCAGTGGATCCTTTAGCGCAACTTAAGGTGAATCTGAAAAACTAACGAACTTGAGTATAAGAAAGGAGAATGGAATTCCCTATCGAGCGGTGACATGTTATGAAATAGGGAGGAAGGCCAAGAGTGAAGACAATTCTCTTGCTTAAGACTGACGCTGAGTACCGAAACCTAGGGGAGAGAATCGGATTAGATACCCGAGTATTCCTAGGCGTCAACGATGATCACTAAAGGATACGACAGTGTCCTTGTAGCTAACGCGTTAAGTGATCCGCCTGAAGAGTACGGTCGCAAGATTAAAACTCAAGAAATCCAAGTGTGTAGTATATAAACAGTGGGAGATGCCATTTAATGCGTAACAACGCGCAGAACCTTACTTTGTCTTGTATTTCTCTAGTATATTTAATTTTATCGTTAAATAGCACTTTAAATTATTTTAGTGATGGAGAAACACGTGTTGCATGGTTGTTGTGAGTTCGTGGCTTGAGCCGTTAGGTTAATTCCTTTAACGAACGTAACTCTCATGCAGATTTGCTAATCTTTTAAGATGCACAATCTGTAACTGCCTGCGATATGCGGGAGGAAGGTGAGATCCACTTCAAATCCTCATGGCCGTTATGGCAAAGGCTATAGGCGTCTCACAATGGGAACTACAAAAAGAAACAAAAGCGTGAGCTGGAGTGAATCTTTAAAACTTCCCACAGTTCGAATCGTTTTCTGCAACTCGAAAACGTGAAGTTGGAATTGTTAGTAATCGTAGAACAGCATGCTACGGTGAATCTTTGATCTGCTACGACTATGAATTGCTCATCATAGACTCAAAATTTATTAGGAACTAACTTGCATGGTCCTACCAAAGTTTACTTTTTAAGAGTATTTGTAATACTTTTTTAAAATTTAAAATTAGGAGATTAACTATGCTGGGAATTTCTTGTAGGTAATGAGTCTAAAGTTGAAACACAGTAGGCCTTATGGAAATAGGGCCTGAACTATAGAAAATCAAAACGGCTAAACAATAATATAGTTTAAATTTAATGTTATATAATTCTAGTTTAAGTTAAATAGAATACTATATAGTATAGTTTAAATAGAGTACTGCCATGCTCGTTAAAGCAATCGTTTACATTGGAATTAATTTTAACCTAATAAGTAAATTCCAGTATATACTGCACTTAAAATAAAATGTAAGTAAGATTAAAAATGGGATAAATCTAAATTGTTAACTTCTTAAAATACTTAGTAATGGCATTTTTAAGGCATTTTAAACGTATATTTGACACCTACGAGGGTGATATAATGTTAAACCTAAATAATGGCTAGAAATGATTAATTAGATCATTGTACGGTAATTTAAAAATATCAACATTAGTTTAAACAGAAAAGGTATATTATAGTTGTTAATATTCTTAATTGCTCTATAAACATATGCTAGTACAGTTTTTAGCAACTATTTGATACTTGCTAGAGTAACTTAAAGGTAAACCTAAATAGTATCTTAAAATAATTTATTAGGTAATTATAAGTGCTTGCGTCGGCTAGCCAAGGAAAGTATGTTAAGCTTTACTTGAACCTTTTGCAGTCTTCAATTAAGATATCGGGCAAAGGTTTAATGAAAAAGTAAGGGTACCAATATACTAAAACGTACAATCACTACCATTTATATTCATTTCGAGAAGAACTATTAAAATGTTTCTTTGGTAAGGCACAGCTAAGACTGCAAATAGCATTACTATTTGCAGCCTTGCTATTTAAGCTACAAAATGGTACGGCAATACTATTACGTACTTAAACTTAATTTAGGACGAAGTTACAAGATAGCTATCTTGTAGACCTTTGCATTTAAAGTAAGTTTACACAAGCAATCGTGTTTGCAATACTAACGTGCATGGTTTGATAAACCGCTTCAGGATAAATTGCTAATAACATATTAACAACACCTAAAGAAGCTAACATTACAAATTCACGACGGTTTACATCACAAGTAGTACCGTTAAGGTGAGGTGCAGAAATTTGTTTTGGTGCACCGTAAGCTACTCTACCATAAGCCCAAAGAGCATAACCTCCAGATAAAATCATAGAGAAAGCACCTAAGAATGCAGCTAGAGTATTATTTAAGAAAGTTCCTAAGAATACAGCAAATTCTCCACAGAATGAAGGGGATAATCCTGGTAATCCAATATTTGCCATAGTATATACTAAGAAGAAAGTACAGAAAATAGGCATAGAATTTACTAATCCACCATAATATCGAATAATTCTAGTTTTGTGACGATCGTATAAAATACCAACACAAATGAAAAGAGCTGGAGATACAATTCCGTGACCTAATTGTAAGAACATAGAACCTTCAATTCCTTCAGCATTTAAAGAAAGTAAACCAAGAGTTACTACTCCCATATGTCCTACTGAACTATAAGCAATAACCTTTTTTAAATCTACTTGTCTAATAGTACTTAAACTGGTATAAATAATTGCTAATACTGAAAGAGTGTATACTAATGGGGTAAAGTAAATACTTGCATAAGGGAATAATGGAATACTAAAACGTAAGAATGCATAAGTTCCTAGTTTTAATAAAATACCTGCTAAAATTACAGAACCTGCAGTAGGTGCTGCAGTGTGTGCTGCAGGTAACCAAATATGGAATGGTACCATTGGCACTTTAACAGCAAAAGCAAGGAAGAAACTTAACCATAGAAGCACTTGACGTGATTCAGAAAATTCCGTAGTTAGTAAAATGTGATAATCGGTAGTTCCAGTTTGGAAATAGATCATTAAAATACCAACTAACATGAAAATAGATCCAGCTAAAGTATATAAGAATAATTTATAACTAGCTGAAATCTTAGTATCTGCAGATCCCCATACTCCAATAATAATATACATTGGAATTAAAACACTTTCAAAGAATACGTAGAACAATAATAAATCTAATGAAGTGAATACTGCAATTACTAAACTTTCTAGAACTAAGAAAGCAATACAATATTCTTTAACATAAGTGTTAATTGAAGTCCAACCTACAAGAATACAAATAGGAATTAAGAAAGTAGTTAAAAGAATAAATAAAACACTAATACCATCTACTCCGAAAGTAGGGTTAATATTTAGTTGAGAGTATACGTGACTCTCGGTAGATAATAAGCTACTAGTTCCTAAAGTTGAAAGGAATTGAAATTTAGCAGTACTGTTGTTAAAACTCACCCAAAGCCAGATTGATGCTAGGAAATTAATTAGTGAAATATTTAAAGCAAGGGTTCGAGGAGTAGTCAGACTATCTAATAAACTAGTAGGTCTTCCTTTGTCTTGGGTAAACATCATAAGAATCGAACCAATTAAAGGAAATAAAATTAAAAAGCTAATAATGTTCATTTTAAATGTATTATTTTATTAAATTTAAACGTACTAGTTAGTTATTTGTAATTGTACTTAATAGTTATTTTGTAATTTCTACAAGATAGCTATCTTGTAACTTCTTCTACCAAATTGCTTTAGCAATTTGGTAAGACGTAGAAATTTAACCTTAAGAAACTTCGTACGTTAGTTAGCCGTAGCTACTTTAAAAAGTAGCTACGGCTAACCCAAGGTGTTCAGCCTTGCCTACAGAATGGTCGATCCTGTAGCAGTTCGAGGCAAATAGCCAACACATATGGTTGGGGTATGTACTTACCTCCAGTCGCACTAAAGCTATATTTAAACGAACGAGATTTAAATCAAGCATACGTTTTACGTCTAACAAAATTGCTAGAGCAATTTCAACAAAATGGAACATTTTGTTTAAACGTTGAAATTGCTAAAGCAATTTCAACCAAATTGCTTTAGCAATTTGGTTAGACGTAGAAATAACTTAATATTTCGTACCTTAGCCGGATGCAACAATCAATCATGTATTTGGGCACAACTCCACTTCATCTCGCAATTACATCACTACATAAAGCTTAAATACGGTCACTAATCGAGTTCGGTATGTTTTCGCGTGTTTCGTATTTAATTTAGGGTTGCAAAAATGGCGCGCGGCAGCAAGCAGCCACTGCTTAAATAAAATAAAATAATAGTCTTAGTTTTTAAAGTAGTTTGTAAATATTTATTTATTCTTTGAGCTACGTAGGACTTGAACCCACAACATTTTCGGTGTAAACGAAATGCTCTACCAATTGAGCTAGCAGCTCTTTAACTACTTTTAAACTATAATATAAATATCTCTTAACGTATATATAGTTAAATTTTTAATATTATGCTCGCCAAATTAATCAATACTATAGTTTGGTAGTACTCATTAGTAAAATAAATACTCAACTAAGGTTACAATTATATATCAAAACCTTACTTAACCAAGTTATATACTTACTAATCGAATAAATATTAAACGAAGGTTGTAATAATTAAATTAAGGTAGTACTTACTAATCGAATAAATATTATAGTTTGGTAGTACTTTGTAGTCTTGTAAATCTTAAAACTTGCGGTTAACGGGACTCGAACCCATACCTCTCGCTTGGAAGGCGAGAATTGTACCATTCAACTATAACCGCATATCTTACATTTTACGGTTTGATTTTTAGTACTATAAGAAATTGATATTAAGTTTTATATTTTATTGGGAGCGAAAGGATTCGAACCTTTGAAGGAAATTTCCATCAGATTTACAATCTGGCACTTTTGACCGCTCAGCAACACTCCCCTTACAATTTTATATAAACAAATATTCACTTGTGCCTGGAGAGACTCGAACTCCCATTATCAGTTCCGTAGACTGATGCTCTATCCATTAAACTACAGGCACAGAGTAAAAACTACAAGATACCTTAGCGATGGTTAGCAACTTTAACTGTTATTGCTTCTGCGTTAGCTTATTTTGTAGCTTTATATTGCAATTTATTTATTATTGTAATTTATTTATTATTGCAATTTATTTATTATTGCAATTTATTTTAATAAGACGTTACTACTAACGTCGCTTGAAGATAAGTTTTTTCCTAGTACTTGCAAACTCTCCAAATTTGTGTCCAATAGTTTCTTCAGTGACTCTGAAACGAATAAATCTTTTACCATTGAAAATTTTATATTGTTTATTTACAAGTGAAGGTAAAATAGTTGAGTCTCTCGACCAAAGAGTCTTGAAACCTTTGCCTCGGGTTAAAGATTCTTTTCTAATCACGGGTCCTTTCCAAGTAGATCGGGTCATTTTGTTTTTTTATTTCTATAATGTGGGGCACTGTACTTGTTTTATTTTACAGTTAAGTCGATAGTTATATAAATTTATTAAAATGATTATATTAATACGGGTTACTGTCGCACCCTGCCACAGCTTTAAATTGTATTTGCAATTAGCTGAGAATGAATAGGCGAATAGTGGGAATTGAACCCACCCATTCGGTACCACAAACCGACACTCTACCTTCTAAGCTATATCCGCCATTTTAATTTTTATTTACCTTAGGCTATGCTTCAGATTGCATATAAAATAGTTAATAAAGTAGTTAATAAAATAGTTAATAAAATAGTTAATAAAATAGTTAATAAAATAGTTAATAAAATAGTTAATAAAATAGTTAATAAAATAGTTTATTAAATAGTTAATAAAATAGTTAATAAAATAGTTTATTAAATAGTTTATTTACATTTACCTTAGCGTAGCACTGAACATAACATTCCTACTAATGAAAGTAAGATTAAAACGATATATTCTAAATAGCTAACTTGAGCAGTATCCGCTTACTGACACAAGCTCTTGAATTACTTTATAAACTGCGACGCGTCAGCAAGCTGCCACGTCTTCATCCTGGAATCCTTCCTAGCTAATATTTAGGATTACCTCTAGATTACCCTAGCGAGGGTCAAATATTGGCTGTAAACGATTAATTAGATCGTTATAAGGCAATTTAAACGTTAGGTGCATGTAAAAATAGTTAATTAAAATAGTTAATTTATATTTACCTTAACGCGTGTTTCAGATTGCGTAGAAAACAGTTAATTAGATAGCAGGGGCAGGATTCGAACCTACAACTTTTGGATCATGAGCCCAACGAGATACCATTTCTCTACCCTGCACTATCACAAAATGAATTCTTCTATGTTTTTGAAGCATGACGCATATAGCTACACGCCATGCTTTAATTGATTTAATTGGGGCTTGCGTCAGCAAGCTGTTTAATCAATAACACGAATTAATTTGCTACGTGAGCAATAGTTTGTGAGAAGTCTCGATAATTTTGCTCAGAAACTTCTTGACGTTTCACATAAGCACCTTTAACCATAGTTAAAACAATTGAACCAATCATAGCGACTAGTAATACAAAGCTTGCTAGAATAAAGTGTAAGCTATACACGGTATAAAGTACTTGTCCTAAAGCTTCAATATTAGTATAGTTATCAGTTAAAGTATTCCACTTTAAATATTGAAGATGGTCTAAGATTACTGGGTTATTGGTAAATGGTACGTGTACCCAGTGAGGAACTAAAGAATTTTCAATTACTACAAAAATCTGTACTAAAAATAAAACACCCAATAATCCTCCAATAGGTAAATAACGTAAACGTTTTTCGCTAACCTCTTCAGTTTTAATGTCTAAAAGCATTACTACAAATAAGAATAAAGTGGTAATTGCTCCTACATAAACAATCATTAAAATTAAAGCAATAAAGTCTAGTCCCATTAGAATTAATAATCCTGAAGCGTTAAAGAATACTAGAATTAAAAATAATACCGAGTGAACAGGGTTCTTTGCTTGGGTAACGAATACTGCACTAATAAGTGCAAGTGATGAAAATAAATAAAAAAGGAAGTTCACGTTTTTAAAAGTAGATATGCAGCTATATAGGAGCAATGCCCGCTATAGTTATTTTTAATTTATTTAGAATTGACACGTCTTAAAACCTTAAATAGTTCGCCACGCAAAATAAATTAAAATTTAAATAGGTAATAATATTTTAATTTAAATAATACTATTTTGGGGTATAACCCCTGATTTAAAACCTATTTAAATAGTTAAGTACTCAAATGCCCTAATTGGTACTGAAAACTTACTAATTCTGTATATAAAGTATTGTAAGCCTGTTTGATCTTTTTATCTTACAGCTTTCATTGAAAGCTGTAAGATAAAATAAAATAGCTATTAATGTTAATAACAACTATTTATTTTTTTAGTATAGTTAAGCTAAGTAAATTACTTTACGTACACTTACTACCTATTAACGCGCTTATCTTGCGCGAGTAAATAGAAATTGGTTTCAGGACAGATTTCCCACTTGATACGCTCTCAGTGGTTAAACTATTCGAATTTAGCCAACCTGCTTGCCCATTACAGAACAGCAGGCAAACCAGAGATTCGGGCAATAGAATCCTCTCGTACACACATTACCTTCCCTTCAATTTCAGTACAGTTAAAGAAGATAGAAGCAAAGCTGTCTCACGACGCTTTAAACTCACCTCATGTACCCCTTTATTCGGCGAACAGCCGAACCCTTAGAATCTTCTGCAACTCTAGGATGGGACAAAGCAACATCGCCATGGTACCTGTATAATCCATATAGAATTATTTATACCTAGTAAATCTATTGTTTATTAAATAATAATGGTTAAAAGAATCTTGAATAATGGTTAAAAGATTCTTGTCTGATTCTATTAAGGAATCTTTGCGGAAGTTTATAGGAAAAGCAACTGTAGATGTACGGATATACAAGCTCAAAAAAAGTTTGATTAGAATGTTTACGTAAACTTAATTTATAATGCCGTCTATCACGCACAATACTAAAATCTAAATCAAATTTATCTTTTAGTGCTGCTTTTAAAATAACTTGATCCTCGTGAGAAAACCCCTGAGTATGTAAAACAACTCTTCTTTGACCAAATGAACCATCGTCCATGTACCAATACGCAAGAGATCTTGCGGTCAGTAGCTTTCCAATATTCTTTGGTACGCTCTTCGTATAAGGAAATTCAGTTCCATAAAAAAGTACTGCAAAATAGCGAAAAGATGCTACTCTATACGTTTTAAAAGCATAGCTACCTTCTCTACTAGTAGAAGAACCACTAGGTTTTCCAAATCTGGGTTGTGCTCCAACAAACTGTTTAAAGTTCATATACATTTGCTGGACGTACTCTACCATACTAGCTTTTTGGGTGAAAGAGAATTGGTTTTGTGCAGGTCTATTTGCTGCACCACCAGTTTTCATTGTACTATCCCCTAGCAATGTCCCAACAAGAATTTCTTTCTGAACGTTTGTTAGAGGTGGAAGAGATTTTACATAACGTTTCAATGCATTTCCACGTAGGTTCCGGTTAATTCCATTAAACTCTTGGTAGTCTACCCCCATATTGTTTAAATTTTTTGAATTCGGCTACGCAGTAGCAAACCTGCGGTTTCAGTTCTTTTAATAATTTTTTAATAGTAATTTACCCCAAGAGTGCTATTCTTCTCTTGGCTTACAGTTGCCTGCAAGTCTAGACCATATCATCATCCTAAATTTAGGATTCCCGGCGTGTGGTCGTTGAGGGGTTATAGTTTATCTTTTATGTTTTCAACATTACCTCAGATATACCATTGAACTTCCCTGCTGATTGCCCGCACTTGTATGTTTCAATTTTAGACAATATACGTTATATTTTAAAATGAGGTACACTGTACTCTTTCATTTTTGCAATTTTAAGTAATTAGTTAATTCCAGGCTGAATTATCTAAAACCATACAAGGTCTATCCGGGTATTCCAGCATATAGCCAGGTGCATTCTATAGTTATTTCTAACCATAAGCCCCGATGATTTGAGGTCACGAACGGGGGCGTAGATATGAGCTCTTGGCCCCCACCATGCTGTTATCCCTGCCGTAACTTTGATCCTTTAAGCAGAAACATTTCCACGCACTGTTTCTGGACCACTAAGACCGATTTTCATCCCTGCTCGATCTGTCAATCTTGCAGTCAAGCAAACTTATACCTTTGCGCTCTACAACTAATGTCCGACTAGTTTGAGTTTACCTTCGTAAGCACTTGTTACCTTTTAAAATGCTAACACCCCATTAAAACCATCACGCAGGCACTATTGAACTATTACGTTCTTAGAATAACATAAAAGAGAGCACGGTATTTCACTGATGACAAAAGTCTCCCGCGTATTCTACACAAACTTAAACGTTATTCAATACCCGCTTACAGTAAAGCTGGTCAGGGTCTTCTCGTCCCTCTTTAACTACTTCGCATCTGCACGAAGAATTCAATTTCGCTGGGATTGTACTAGAGACAGTATATGAGTCGTTACACCATTCATGCAGGTCACCAATTAAATGACTAGTAATCGCTACCTTTGGATCCTTAGAGTTAGGACCGCCATTTACTCCACCTATCGATTCCTTGCGTAAACAAATCCTCTTGGGTATGAAGCATTGGGCAGGTGTCACACGTTATAGATCATATTTCAATTTATCAACGTGCTGTGTTTTTAGTAAACAGTCGCTCATATCGATTTTGTGCCACCATCATTAAATGGTCACGCATATCCCTAAGTTACGCGTGCATTTTGCCGAGTTCCTTTAGTACAATTCTCCCTAAGTATTAATCTGCTCGATCTACTCACCAGAGTCGGTTTAAGTACGGTCTTAAAGTTTAGCTTTTCCTGTGACTAGTTCTATTTCACTAAAGAGATCGAATCTAGCCCGTCACATTAAACTTGGTCACAATATTTAATTTGCTTCCTATCGGATTTAGCTATCGCATTCATCCTTACGGACCGACTATATTTAGCTACTATAAAAGTATGGCTAAAAAACCGAGAGTATTCTACCATTGCGATTCACACACAATTACACGCTACTCATGCTAGCATTCTCATTACTAATACCTCCAACAAATCTTTCGACTTATCTTCTACGGTTTAGAGTACGCTCTACTACCCGAAGATATTAATATTAATATTAGTATTAATAAAAATCTTCGTCCGAGCTTCGGATTAAAACTTGAATTTCTTACATTTTCGATGTGTGAAAACTGAATAGATGAGCTACTACGCTTTCCTAAAAAGTATGGCTGCCTCTAAGCCCAACTTACAACTAGTTTTGTTTTACACACTTCTTTATGACTTAGTTTTACTTAGAACCCTTAGCTGCGGATCTGGGCTTTTTCCCTCTCGACATACAACCTTTTCGCCGCATGTCTAACTTTTTGTCTATGATATTTGCTATTGGGAGTTTCCTAGGGATTGGTAAGGCTTTGGGCCACCCTAGACCTAGAAGTGCTCTACCTGCAGTATCTTTAACAAAAGCATTACCTAAATAATTTTCGCAGAGAACCAGCTATCGGCAAGCTCGATTGGCCTTTCACCCCTAAACACAATTCATCCAAGTTTATTGCAACAAACACTGGTTCGGTCTTCCATATTTGAGTTAGAAATATTTCAACCTGATCATGCTTAGCTCGCCTGCCTTCGGGTCTAATAGCACAAACAATTGTTAGTCTATTAAGTATGCCTCCACCTATCGGTTTAAGCTGCTTGCATCTATTAACTCGCTAGCTCATTATGCAAAAGGCACCTACTCACTCTAATATAAGAGCTTGTAGTGTTTGAAAGCATTCCGTTTCAGTAATTCACCTTAAGTGATATTTTTAACCTTTCCTTCACAGTACTCGTTCACTATCGGTTAGGTGATATATAAGCTAAATTGTTCATAATAGTAGGTGGTTCTACTAATTTCACACAGACTAAAATCCGCATTACTTTAATAAACAATTCTAAGAAATAACCAAACAAGACTTTCACTTTCTCTGGTCTCTTATTCTTTTCAGATAGAAGTTAATGTTATTTCTAACTTTTGTACCGCGTTCCTTCGCCACTACTAACGGTAGCTCGGTTGATTTATATTCCTTAAGATACTAAGATGTTTCAGTTCTCTAAGTTTTTTTAGCTATTGAATTTCTTCTGTAATTTATTATTACTAGCTAGATAAGGAAACTTGCGAGTCTACGGGATTATGCACCTCCACCGCAATTTTCGATGCTTAAATCGTCCTTGTTATCAGCCTACCTAGGCATCCACGAAATGCTAATTAATTTATTTTTTTACCTATCATAAGGTTTAAGATTGATTCAATAATTATAGTTGTATGAAAAATTGCTATAGATTAACCTACAAAATATACCATTTCAACGTCTTACAAAATTGCTAATAAATAGAAACACTGTATGGTATATAGCACCTAGAACAAATTATTCTCAACTAGGTAATTTGTATATAGCACCTAGAGCAAAATAGACTCAACTAAGTGATTTATATAAATCTAAAACAAAAAGTGATTTGTATAAATCTAAAACGTCTAAAAAATATCTACGAGCGAAGCTACAAAACTACTTAATGGAACATTAAGTAGCGTTGCCGTATCATTTTGTAGATATTTTTTGAAAGCAAGACTACTTATTTAATAGCACTTTTCATTATTATTTTA